AGTAATGGCGCCAATAAAGACTTAGTATTAATACTTAGTATTAATACTTAGTATTACTGAGTAATGGTAATGGTAATGGTCTTACTTAGTAATACGCGAAAGCCAGCAAGAAAACGAAGAAGCATAAGAGCAAGAAAACGAAGAAGCAAAGTCATACTTCATAATGGCGCCAATAAATACTTAGTATTAATACTTAGTATTAATACTTAGTATTACTGAGTAATGGTAATGGTAATGGTCTTACTTAGTAATACGCGAAAGCCACTATAAGGAAGAAGCATAAGCCCAGAAAATACTGAGTATTACTGAGTAATGTAGGGCAGCAAGAAAACTCCTGCGCAGCAAGAAAACTCCTGCGCAACAAGCAAGGCCCATACAAGAAAGACTTAGTATTAATACTTAGTATTACTGAGTAATGGTAATGGTATTACCGAGTAATGTAGGGCGCCAATAAAGACTTAGTATTAATACTTAGTATTAATACTTAGTATTACTGAGTAATGGTAATGGTAATGGTCTTACTTAGTAATCCGCGAAAGCCTATAGCAAGAAGCATAAGCCCAAACTGAGTAATGGCGCCAATAAAGACTTAGTATTAATACTTAGTATTAATACTTAGTATTACTGAGTAATGGTAATGGTAATGGTCTTACTTAGTAATACGCGCCAGAACTGACTTATAGAGGGCGCGTTAGCGCAGGAGTTTTCTTGCTGCCCTACATTACTCAGTAATACTCAGTATTTTCTGGGCTTATGCTTGTTGTATAGCGTTTTCTTGCTCTTTGCTTCAATACTTAGTATTACTTAGTAATGTTCTTGCGAGTTTTTCAGAAACAAAAGTCGCTCGTCAAGCTAAAAACAGACGACAACGTTAGGGGCTCGCGAAGTCAAGTACACAGCGAGTTTAGTTCTACGGAACCCTTAAGCTCGCTTCGTAGACTACACTCGCTGCTACCGAACGCTTAGTTTATGCCTTCCTTTTTCGGTTCTAAAAGTCCAAAGTCACTAATAGCCGAGCTCGACAACGAAACGGGGTTTCAGCGTCGTCTCCTACAACTGGTTTTCGTCCTTCGCTCGTAATGTAGGAGACGAAGTCACGTCACTTAGTTCCGTTAGGAATTCAGGAGACGAAACGCAAAGTCAAGTTCCCTAACCCTAGCGAAGCGGTATCCGGGGCTCCGTAGATACCTACCGGCGAATCCGTGCTTCCTTCAAATAAAGGAAGGAGGGTTCCGGGTCGAAACTAGCCAGGCGGGTGATAAGTTTACGGAACTGTACTGATTACGTAACTCTACTTTTCAGAGGACGAGAGGACGAGCTCCCGGGAGCCGACAAAGTAGTGTTGAAGCGGGGACAGGATACCTGCAGTCTTCAGTAGCCAAAGAAGTAGCCAAAGACCAATTCCGTGTTTATACCCAACCCTCAAGTGTTTATTACTTGACTGCCGGCTAGCTCTAAAGTCTAAAGAACTCCACTTGTCTCTCTAGCGTCTTCCGGCGGAAAGAAAGCCGTTCCTTTGAGTCCGTTCCGTCGGTATTAGATTAGATGTTTGTAGAACCTCCTGAACGTTCAGTCGGTTCCTCCCACGTAGTTCAGTAGAGCTCCGTGACCCTTAACCAATAGAAAAAAGCTGTCGGTAACCGTCCGTGAGTTACCGGGATTCAAAGGACCGCTCCGGGAGCCTACGCTCGTCAGCCTACAAAAGATCCTCGATATGGGGATAAGTGGTAGGAAGATGAGCGGAGGGAGCCTTCACTCGTCAACCTAAAAACAGAGGAGTTCCCTCACTACGAAAGGTGTCCCGTGGATGGACGAGTTCCGAAACTACGAAAGATATGGAGCGGATGGACTGCTATGAGTTCCGGAGCAACAAAAGTGTGGAGTGGATGGTGTTGTTCATTCTGGAACAAACAACTAAATCCGGAACAACTAAAGGCATGAAATGGATGGTGTTGTTCCTGTGAGCCCTTTTAGCCGGAACTCCACCCGTCTGCTTGCGAGCCTTTTCCTCAGCTCTTACCACTCGTCTGCTTGCCCCTTTTAGTATAGTAGTTAGTAGTAGTACGCTCCTACCGTGGAGCCGAAGGCTCGCAGGCAGACGAGGAGCGAAGGCCCTTTTAGACGCCCGTCCTCCCGGGTTTGCTCGTCTTAAGTCAAGTTCCGTTTACTACACTCGATTTCACAGCGACCTTCCTGGTAGTGCCCAGTCGAATCTCTTAATAGCAGCATCTATGATAATCCTAAAGCATTTCGCGCTCCTTACCATAGAAGTCTTTATTTATTCGGACACCCGCCGAAAGATAGATAACCCGGAAAATAGAAGGAATGATTGGATGGATAATTCGTTGATAGAGATAGATCCACCGATTGAGACCACAAGTGAAAATGACATTGCCAAAAAGAAACAGGCAAGGTGATATTCCCATTTCTTCATCAAAAGATGAATGAGTACCCTTTCCTTTGAAGACACAATGGATTGTCTTTCCTTTCTACCTTACATAATGCATGAAAGAAGGATGGATCCTTGAACAACCAACCATAGGCTTTTGTGCGTGCGGCGAATCATTACGAAGCGTCCAAGAGAAGATGTTCTATTTTTCCATAGGTAGGAAAGGAGGAGGAGGAATGTGTTCGCTCAAGAAAGGCGGCTGCAAAGGAAAGGTTATCGACCGTAAATGAATGAGAGGAAAGGAAGGATTTGATTGTTTACGGAGGAGGATTCACATATTCCAATTCCGATGCTCGTGGAGAAAGAATCAATGAAAAGAAGGAGCATCTCGTATCCAGCGCCGAAGGCTTTGAACCAAGATTTCCAGGGAAAGAATCGATCCATTGAAAGCATGATCATGAGCAAGTCTTTTTTTATATTCCTGGAACAGAAGCGGCGGATGGGGAAGCGAAGCCTCGTTTCCAGATCGGATCGATTTCTGTCTCACCTCGTAATTCCGGAATTTTCAATAAGACTGGGGCCACAGGCGTTCGGGGGAGACCTCTTGGGTGGGTTATCAAATGATACATAGTTTTCTTATTTATTCTTTTGGTCGAAACAAAGTATATAGTCCATAATAGAGACCTCCCTCGGGCAAAAAGAGTCTACCCCACCTCTCTTTTTCCATCCAACTCGTCGTTCGTATTCGTTATAGTTACAAGAGATGGTGTATTAGAAATCCTTTCTTTTGTCAACCCTTCTGATCTGACTTTTGAATGCATTTTCTTCCTTTCTTTCGCGCATCAGGCAGGGAAGGAGGGACTCAGACTTTGAACGTCTAATTGTCGGGATACTCATTCGAATCTAGAAGCTCGGAAGTGAATGCGATCTTGGTCAATCAAGTCTTGGATGGCACTTCTAAGGGTATAGCATCGATGCACCCTTCGCTGTTCCGGGTTTGGGCGAGAGAGAAGAATAGTAGTGTGGGGATAGAAAATATAAGTAGTTCCAGTCCCATGGATTTCTCAAGTTCTGAACCTTCCTTTCGATATTGAAAGCTTAACTGCTGCTCTTTACTGCGGGAGAAAGGCTTGATTGGCCGGCAAACCAGTAATGAATGACAGTTCGAATGGTTTTTTGTAACTCCTTCGTGCCGCTATTGCATTGTTCGCTCCAGCCATTCTAAAAAATCCATTTCTTTTGCAATAACCTTGCTACCTCCCAACCATTAAAACCACTTGACTTTGAGAGTTCACTTTCACTTTTCCACAAAAGCCGCATTTCTTATTCCTGTTCCGGCTCTCCATGACCCCAAAAACATTTCGCCGGTAGCTCGTTTCTATCTTTTCTATTCCTGCGAATACCGGCACCAGCATTGTTGGCTCTTTCGAGCAATTGAGCGATCTTTGGAATGAATGATACAAATGCTTTCCCTAAGAGGCAGGTTGATCCACTGTTACTGGATCCCCTCCCAACCCAAAAGCTTATCCGCCGTTTCATTCGCATTAGATGCCTTCTCGTCTTTGAGCTTTCTTTAATAATTAATAAGAAAATCTCATCTTCCATGTTGCGTGAGATATTAGCTCATCCCATGTGAGTAAGTTCAAGCGCCTGAGCCTGAGTGAGCTCGAATTGCAAGTCTGCTGGCATGGCATCAATAAACCAATCAATGAGATGTTGTTGGTCGCTTGGCTTCTCATTCAGAGGAATCCTATTTTTTATATTCATAAATCTGACAATGAATTGGTCAACAGTTTCATCATCCGCCTTGGTCAGCTGAACAAATTCTATAAGAGCAGTCTTCTCTGTGCGCTTGGGAGCGCCTCCTGAACAAATCGTCAAAGGTTTGCCATGACGTGATGGTTCCATTAGGCAGCGAATGAAACAAGTCTTCCGCTTGTCCAGTGAGCGTTTCTGCAAACAACCTGCAACACACATCTTGCTCTCGTACTCAAAGTATGTGAAGAGCCCTCCCGACCGGGAAGAAGTTTTCCCAATACGAGACAGCTAGGGCGAGAGTGGAGCCATGGGATCAAGGCTTGACTGGCGGGATCGAGTCTTACCTCACCGAATAGAGGTTGGTATGACGGACCAAAGCTTTAATCCGGTTCTAATATATCATTACAAGAGTTTACGCTTACTAATCGCGGCAAATAGCACTATGAGACCTGGCCTTGGATTTTGTTAGAGTATTGAGGTTGGTCCAGCTCAAAGCAGTAGAAGAAGGATCAAGCCTTACATGGCCCGATACGAGTTATGTTCCGACACTCCAACCCTCACCCCGAACAGCGGCAACTGGTCCTACCTCTACCGATCCATCCCTTGCTCCGGGTACCACCTCTCCCTCCCCCCATTGGTCCGATATCAATATTGAAGCCCTCACATCCAGATGGGTCGGTGCAGATCCAATAAAACCTTATCTCTTTGCTGGGTTGGTGGTCTCTCGTTGTAGCTGCATCAAGCTCTGCTGTCCATTCGTCCGAGGCTTATACTTCATCCAGAGCTCTACTCTCCTTGGCAAAGGCTCATTCTGAAAGGTCAAACAAACCAATACAAATATTGACCGGGCAGAGAAGCTGCTCCCATCCCTCGTTTTGTCCCGGTGGCATGGCATATTCGTCCAATCAGGTGGGAAAGAAAGCGACTCATGAACCCTGCCCTTGCGTTCTTGCCCTATCCTTCACTTGCATTGGACGGTTTCTCCTTCAACCCCTACATCGCCCTAAGAAAATCAAGGTTGTTTTGGATCAGTACCTGACCCTACAGAGGAGTGGTCGATAGAGGCTGTTCAACAGCAAAGAAAGTTCTTCCCTCATCCCGTTTTGGTCCAATCTCCCTATCGAACTTTTTCTAATGGTATTCCTTCCCGGCCCTGCCTTCCTTCCCCCGAGGAGTGCATAAATAAATGAATGAAATAATCGAGAATATTCATTTCATTGGCTAGTGATTGTTGAGAATGAAATGGATATCATATACGTATCATGTTTTGGGAATTGAGACCAAGGGGCTGGCTCATTCACACCATAATCCCTTAAGTTGCTATTAATATACTCATTTTTCATGAATTATGAATTCAGCCTTTACAGATCATTCATCAAGGCGGATCAATCATCAAGGGTTACCCATCGTCTCCAACGCTGCTCCGCTCTGCTGTTTCATCCACTACCTCATGAATGGGAGAGGAAAGAGAGGCAGATATTTATTCCAATATTTCCTCCCTCCCCCTCGGGCTCGTTCACTCGTTCACTACTGTACCCCCCGGAACCTGAAAAACAACCCCTTAAGCATTAAAGTAGGAATTCCCTTAAGAAACTATAATGAAGTTTTAAGGGACCATAAGGCTCCTTTAAACAACTAATCATAGTCTCACAAGGGAACTCCTTACTCTGAGTTGGTTAAGGTATGGCTCATCAACACTCCGTGATATCCGTTGTAAACAAGCTCCACTACGATCACTACTCTTATTCAGCTAAGGTGAGATAACAGAGTCACTCAAGTACAGGAAATGCTAAGCTAGCTCATATACATATAGTCGGGCCTTACTCTGTTCGCTTTCGCTCACAGCGGCCCGGAACTATACAACTACTTGTGTACCTGAGTGGACTCCTTATTGACTGCGTTAACTGAACTACTTTCATGACCTGGACACGCCAGTGCCGATGTAGCCCGAAAACAAGGCCTTACCCGAACATAGAGACCTTGAAACCAGGCACTTCCAACACTAGAATCAGACACCGGGAACGGTTACCACTTTGCCCCCCTTTCCACCTCTAAGTAGTGTTGGTGTGTATCCTTGCAATCATTCCGGTCAATCCCTTTCCGTGCTGTTCTGTTGGGGTGAGCCATCTCCATCAGTTCCCATTCCCTTTCCTGAACCATAGGTAAGGGATGACAGGATGGCCCCTATTGTCCTAGATATAGGAGTAGCAGTCTTTCCCCTCATTAGAGAGAGTCAATAGTGTCGGTGTCGGGCTTACTATAGGAATCTTTATATTGAACGACTAAGCAACTACGAAGCTCCCGACCACCCCACCCCGGGTAAAGCGTTCATTCATACCAATAGTGCTTATTTAGGGAGGTGGTTTTGTGAAAATGCGGAAAGACTGAAGTACAGATATTGATGGCTTTTGAGCCTCTCTTCCTGTCACTGAGAGGACCTTATCCGGAGAGAGAAACTTGCCGTTTCCGAGAGGGGGAAAGCTGTGAAGGCTCGTGGAGTAGACAGCGAGCGGAGCTTGAAAGAAAAGCGGAGCGAGCCGAGCGAGAGAAAGCGAGGCGGAATCTGATTCTAGCGAGCTCCGTAATTTCGTAATCGTAATAATCGTAAGAAAGTAATAGAGTGATAAGCGAGTGGAGTCAGCCCAAATGAAATGAGACTTTTGCAGCTTATGTGGGTTGTTGGCGTATCGTTGCATCTACGGTGGTTCCCCGAATCTCCGAAGCAGATCAAGTGGAGATGATATTTTCGTTTTTTGATTGGATTGGATAAGTGTGGGTTAAGGCGGACCCAAACCTTCAAATGTACAAGTCAAGAGTAGATTGCTTCAAGAGGGTTAATCAGTGAATCAAATTCTGTGCTAGGTTTGTCATTCTACTATCCTATGCGTCTTACTATTATCCTCAGGGATAAGGATAGGCGTAGTCTACCTTTTTCTTGATCAAAATTCTGAAAAGAACTCTGTCTGACAACCAGAGGGAATGGCACTTAAAGCTATCAGGAGGCTGTATGGGCAGACAGGGTGACTTGTAAACGGAGTATCAAATGTAGCCCATTTGAACTTGTTTACGGTCTGTTCTCCCGGCTCGGCTGCTCTCGAAGTCTCAGCCCTGAGATTGGCCATAGACAGCTAAAATAGGAACCCTGCAGAGGAGATTGAATTCAATTCTGGCTGTTGAAGAGAAACGAGAAATAGCTGCAGAGAATCTGGTAAAACATCAGAGAATGACCAAAGCGCAATTTGACAAGAGGGCCAAGTTGAGAAAATACGTTGAAGGAGACAAGGGCTGTGGGACTCCATTAATGAAAAACCGCAGACCACCAAGTTTCAAGCATTATGGACTGGGCCCTACACAATAGCAAAGGTCACCTCTGATGGGGCTGGATCAAGAAGGTGAGATGCCAGTCAATGGCAAAGACTGAAAGCCTTTCTGGGCTCGTTTAGACCCCCTTATTCAGTTGTTTTTAGTTTAGTTGTCTTGCAACATCCTTCTTTTCGACGTTTGAGTCTTGAAATTCGTTTAGTTGCGTGCTTTCGCAGTGAAGTTTCTGTTTGATTGATAAAGACTGATACATTGATAAGAACATTTACTGCTAACAAATGAAGTGAAATGAAGAATAACCTTAAGTGCAGTAAAGAACAAGCAAAGGCTGAATAATGGCGCCAATACTTAGTATTACTTAGTAATACGCGAAAGCCTAAGTCATTAATCTTAATACTTAGTCTTACTTAGTAATGGCAAGAAGCAAGGCCCATACAAGACTTAGTATTACTTAGTAATGTAGGGCGCCAATAAAGACTTAGTATTAATACTTAGTATTAATACTTAGTATTACTGAGTAATGGTAATGGTAATGGTCTTACTTAGTAATACGCGAAAGCCACTATAAGGAAGAAGCATAAGCCCATACAAGAAAGACTTAGTATTAATACTTAGTATTAATACTTAGTATTACTGAGTAATGGTAATGGTAATGGTCTTACTTAGTAATGTAGGGCGCCAATAAAGACTTAGTATTAATACTTAGTATTAATACTTAGTATTACTGAGTAATGGTAATGGTAATGGTCTTACTTAGTAATACGCGAAAGCCAACAAGCAAGGCCCATACAAGAAAGACTTAGTATTAATACTTAGTATTACTGAGTAATGGTAATGGTATTACTGAGTAATGTAGGGCGCCAATAAAGACTTAGTATTAATACTTAGTATTAATACTTAGTATTACTGAGTAATGGTAATGGTAATGGTCTTACTTAGTAATCCGCGAAAGCCAACAAGCAAGGCCCATACAAGAAAGACTTAGTATTAATACTTAGTATTACTGAGTAATGGTAATGGTATTACTGAGTAATGTAGGGCGCCAATAAAGACTTAGTATTAATACTTAGTATTAATACTTAGTATTACTGAGTAATGGTAATGGTAATGGTCTTACTTAGTAATCCGCGAAAGCCACTATAAGGGAAGGGAACAAGCAACGGACGAGCGCCAATACTTAGTATTACTTAGTAATCCGCGAAAGCCACTATAAGGGAAGGGAACAAGCAACGGACGAGCGCCAATACTTAGTATTACTTAGTAATCCGCGAAAGCTCAATACAGGAACAAGCAAGGTAATACTAAGTATTACTAAGTAATGGCGCCAATACTTAGTATTACTTAGTAATCCGCGAAAGCTCAATACGGAACAAGCAACGGACGAGCGCCAATACTTAGTATTACTTAGTAATCCGCGAAAGCTCAATACAGGTAATAGCGTTAGCGCATCCGTTTTCTTGCTGCGTTAGCGCAGCCGTTTTCTTGCTGCGTTAGCGCATCCGTTTTCTTGCTGCGTTAGCGCATCCGTTTTCTTGCTGCGTTAGCGCATCCGTTTTCTTGCTGCCTTTACCCTGTTCCAATAAATACTTAGTATTAATACTTAGTATTAATACTTAGTATTACTGAGTAATGGTAATGGTAATGGTCTTACTTAGTAATGTTCTTGCTCGTTTTCTTGCTGCAGCCGTTTTCTTGCTGCCAACAAGCAAGGGCTGAGCGCGCTAGCGCGAAAGCCGTTGCGCGTTAGCGCAGCCGTTTTCTTGCTTCTTGCAAGTTTTCTTGCTCATTATTAAGTATTACTTGTTCCAATAAAGACTTAGTATTAATACTTAGTATTAATACTTAGTATTACTGAGTAATGGTAATGGTAATGGTCTTACTTAGTAATGTTCTTGCTCGTTTTCTTGCTCCCTTTCGATTATCCATGGAGTATTCCCCAGCCATTCAGGGAGTGGGTCTCACCTCTCCATATCTTATTCCACCTCCCCTAGCCCTACCTCGCTTGTTTCGGCCAGCCGATGATCCCGAAGCCCCAATCCCACCATACCTGGACATCGACTAAAGTCTCATGGGTCTCCTCCTCTTCCGTATCCCTTATCGCCTTTTATCCACCCCAGACTTTTGAACCGCCTACTTCTATTCGCCAAGCCCACCCTGCGGCAAGCTTTGAAATAGCCGGCTATGGAGAGAGACCCAGCTAGACCTCCCATCGTACTTACCCATCCCGAAAAAGATCTCAGATTCGATCTAAGATGCCCGGTATGTATGCCTATCCCCCGGCTGGCCAATCCAAGCCTAGGCTGGATGATAGATAAGGAAGTGTTTGAGAACGACGGCCTAGGTTCAGTTGGAAAGGGAGAGACGGGAAGAGGTGCCTAACCCACTCACTAGACTCCGATAGCAAATAAACAACCCCTCTATTCTTGAAGTGGAGCTAAGCCGGCATCCATATATACCCAAAGATATGCGCGTGTCAGCAATAGCTGCTAGGCTCGATCTCCTCGATCATCTGAGACATATACATATGATGCACAGCAGTCTATGGGTTCTTAGGTAACCGAGAGATAGGATACCTTGCCGAACGCGTCTCTCGCTGCGTGGTCAGCTGCTGCTGCTGCGTCATACAGCGGGTCACTCGACGCGAAGGTGATGGCAGTGGATCCATCTCTTCTTCATATCTGTCAAGTTGATCCTCCCGCATATCCTCCAGCAAGTCTCTCCCTGCTGGCTCCACCGGAGAATCCCTTCTCTCCACTCCCCTAACTGCACTTTACGAAGGCAGGAAGGCAAGGCACTAAACTCATGCTGCTCCTTAAGCCGTTGCGCCCCTACTAATAAGCTTATTAAGGGAGAATCCCTTCGCTCCACTAGCCTTGATTGGCGGATGGAAGTACCAAGTCTGGTGGTATCGTATATAAGATAACGGCTGGATTTAGGAGTAGGTTTCCCTCTTCTGAAAGCCGGTGGTGATCTCTGAATTTGAAAGAAAGATGTAGCTTAGGGGGCGCTCGTCACTCTTCGGAGCTGAGCTAGGCACTTGCAATGACCACTACGAACGAAGGACCAACGATGATCCTGGAGCCGTCGACGAATGCTCTTTCGGATTTCGTCATATGCCTACTACTAATAAGGGCGTCGAGTTCTTCTTTTGAATGGAACCTACTTCAGCTGAGAGCGATTCATAATGCTCTTCGCATCGATGGAATCAAGTCTCCTTTTTCGTAGTCCGGTGACGGGCTGACAACCATATAGAAAGTCCTTCTTTTTCCGGTATGCCGCTCCGCAAGCAAGGAGTGCCACGCACGAGCGGAGCGAAAACAAAGCAAGGGGAATTCCTATATGGAGCGAAATCTTTTGATTGCGTATTGAATATACAGTATTGTAATGTCTTTCTTGTTCCAGTGCAGTGGAAAAAAAGAAAAAGAAAAAAATGACAATCCATTCTATTGTTATTCAAAAATTACTGAATACGAACGCACATCTAGGCCGTCGGGTAGCAGCTCACCATTTCAAAGTCGATTTCTTTTGTTCCAGAAATGGAATTGCTATTCTCGATTCAGACAAGACACTGATTTGTTTACGAAACGCTTGTCATTTTATAGGATCTCCCATTCGTCAAAAAGGCCGTTCCTTCTTTGTAAATACCAATTCGTTATTCGATGAGATAATTGAACAAATGGCGACGAGAATCGGCTGTATCAATGATTCTCAATGGAGGATCGGAGGTTTTTTGACCAATTGTTCAAGTCCGAAAAAAATCCGTTCGAGAAAGAAGAAGATCCATTTCGGGTCGAACAAACAACCAGATTGTTTAGTTATTATGGATTCAGATAGAAAGTCCTCGGTCATACTGGAAGCTGATCGATCACAAATACCTATTGCATCTTCAGTGGAATCGAATATCCCATTGGAATCCTATAAAAGAATCACTTATCCCATTCCAGCGAATGATCCTATACAGTTCGTATATCTATTTCGTAATTCGATCACGAAAACCGTTCTTCTTGAACGGGGAAGAATCGTTGCGATGAAGGAGCAAGAAAACGAAGAAGCAAAGCCCAGAAAATACTGAGTCTTACTTAGTAATGTAGGGCAGCCAGAAAACGAAGAAGCATAAGCAAGTAAATACTTAGTATTAATACTTAGTATTAATACTTAGTATTACTGAGTAATGGTAATGGTAATGGTCTTACTTAGTCATGCAAGTAATACTTAGTATTACCGAGTAATGGTCTTACTTAGTAATGTAGGGCAGCAAGAAAACGCTATACAGCAAGAAAACGGCTGCGCTAACGCAGCAAGAAAACGGATGCGCTAACGCAGCAAGAAAACGGATGCGCTAACGCAGCAAGAAAACGGCTGCGCTAACGCAGCAAGAAAACGGATGCGCTAACGCTATTACCTGTATTGAGCTTTCGCGGATTACTAAGTAATACTAAGTATTGGCGCTCGTCCGTTGCTTGTTCCGTATTGAGCTTTCGCGGATTACTAAGTAATACTAAGTATTGGCGCCATTACTTAGTAATACTTAGTATTACCTTGCTTGTTCCTGTATTGAGCTTTCGCGGATTACTAAGTAATACTAAGTATTGGCGCTCGTCCGTTGCTTGTTCCCTTCCCTTATAGTGGCTTTCGCGGATTACTAAGTAATACTAAGTATTGGCGCTCGTCCGTTGCTTGTTCCCTTCCCTTATAGTGGCTTTCGCGGATTACTAAGTAATACCATTACCATTACCATTACTCAGTAATACTAAGTATTAATACTAAGTATTAATACTAAGTCTTTATTGGCGCCATTACTTAGTAATACTTAGTATTACCTTGCTTGAGCAAGAAAACGGCTGCGCTAACGCAGCAAGAAAACGGATGCGCTAACGCAGCAAGAAAACGGATGCGCTAACGCAGCAAGAAAACGGATGCGCTAACGCTATTACCTGTATTGAGCTTTCGCGGATTACTAAGTAATACTAAGTATTGGCGCTCGTCCGTTGCTTGTTCCTGTATTGAGCTTTCGCGGATTACTAAGTAATACTAAGTATTGGCGCTCGTCCGTTGCTTGTTCCTGTATTGAGCTTTCGCGGATTACTAAGTAATACTAAGTATTGGCGCTCGTCCGTTGCTTGTTCCCGTATTGAGCTTTCGCGGATTACTAAGTAATACTAAGTATTGGCGCCATTACTTAGTAATACTTAGTATTACCTTGCTTGTTGGCTTTCGCGGATTACTAAGTAAGACCATTACCATTACCATTACTCAGTAATACTAAGTATTAATACTAAGTATTAATACTAAGTCTTTATTGGCGCCCTACATTACTCGGTAATACCATTACCATTACTCAGTAATACTAAGTATTAATACTAAGTCTTTCTTGTATGGGCCTTGCTTGTTGGGAGAAGAAACAACTCATCAATCGACCTTTTCCAAGAAGAATTGGTTTGAGTCGATCGGTCGAGTGGTCAAATACCAAGCTAGGGGAGGGGGGACCAGTTTATGGATTGAACAAGAATTGGACGACTTCGGGCTGGGCTGGATGGAACAAGTGCGGACCTAGCCCAATCTTCGTACACAGCAGCCAACGTCCCGGGGCAGGGCGCTCTGACGATGCGGAGAGCAAACAAAGGCGAGTTTGCTATGTTGGACGGACGAAAAGCTGCGACAAGAGGGGTGGCTACCTGCAGTGGGACCACGGCACGGGGAGATCAGGGGCAAATAGGGATGGACAGCTCGAAGAAAGCGCCACATGCGGAACTGTCTAGATAGAATTCCGGCCCGTTAAAGAAGAGGGATCCTTCCCGGACCAAAGACTCCCTGCAAGAGGTACATTCCCTTACTTATACGAACATAGGGAGTCTACGGGCCTTGATCAAAAGCCAGAAGCTTCGGCGAAGGGGTAGGAGAGGATAAAGTGGCGCTAAGAGGGCGTAGTCCGCTCGCCATGCGCGATCTTCGGGATTTCGGAAAAAATTCCAAAGCGTATACCGAGAAAAGAAGAATGAAAAAATGCAGAGTCTTACAGATAATCAATCGATCGTCTTTCATTTTTATAGTGAGTCGTTTTTAGAATCCAAAGTCAGCAAATGTAGTCACCATCATAGGTACTCAAGATATTGTGTCTGGAGAGGTAGATAGATAGGACTACTAGTTGCTCGATCAGGACCCAACGCTTTATTGCGAGCCAAAAACCTCACTGAACAACATGCGATTTTCAACAATCGTTTGATTAAGCGACAGCCCCCCCTCATTTTGAGTCGTGAAGTCGTTAAGCGTAACGTACGAGTGAAGTCAAGCGAGCGATGTAAAGAGCGAGTTAAGTAAAGTCAGACGAATCCAAGCGAGCGAATATATGAGCGAGACTTCATCTATAGCTCGGCTTTAGAGACTACAACGAGAGAAGTCGTTAAGCGTTAAGTCTATAGGCCATAGAGGTCATCTGGATTCTCATTAGAATAACTCAGAAGATTGACTTTTTGGTTCCTACCGCTCTTCCAGCCGGATAAAAGCCTCTCTGGTCTGAAACTAGCTCAAGTTTCATTTGTAGCAAAAGGAACTATCATATGCTCTTGTTCTCCAAAAAAAACCACAGTTCAGAAATGATTAGCAGCAGGGAATAGACTTATAGGTCCCTTTTCTGGCCTAGGTAGATCAAATCAATAGGAAACTCTGAAGACAAGGCTCGTGGAGTGCGACTCCACTCGCTGGTTTCGAGATAGGAGGCCCCTGCCTTTTCGAGGACTTCAGAGGAGGTCCAGGCGAGTGGAGAACCGTTGCGAGAACGGTGCTTGCTAGTAGGGAGAATATCTAACATCCAGTAGCTAGCAAGGAAGGAGTATAGTATTAACAGGTATTGCTCGTATGCCATAGGGCAGCAAAAGTAACTTAGCTTTGTTATCCTGGGTCTAAAACCGAAGCCTCCGGCTCGTTCCAGTCTCGTCTCAAGCTGTGGTATAGTCTCCTTACCTCCTCCGTGCCCGACCCCTTGTGGGTCAGTAGGCGTCAGTGTCTAATCCCTCCTTGTTCCAGGTCCCAGTGAAGCGGATCTGTCCCTGTGCTGTGCCTTGTTGTCGATGCCACGGGATTCGAGATAGCTTGAAAGCGGAGCAGAGGATGCTGGAGATAAGAAGAAGGGGCAGCTGAAGATGGAGATGGAGTAGTGAAAGTCTTGAGTGCCTCGGGTCAGAGCTTTTGTTCGCATTTATTCGAAGAACTACCGCTTGGAAGCTTCACTGAAGATGTTCCCCTCACTCCACCCTTTACTAGGACCGAGCAGCAGGGATTTAAACGTAGCCAGATCAGGCATGCGCTTAAGTGAAGCTTAAAACGCGCAGCAAGCGGAAAATCACTCCGCTCCGCCCTCCAACCGAGATTTTCTTATCCGCTCCGCTGCCGGGCCGGAACATTCATGAATCGGCCTTCAATACATTAGTCCTCCCTTCCCCGTCTTAACGGATGGATTTAAAGATTGCATTCCCTTCCTCCCCCGGATCCGGGATAGCAAGCAATAGAACGAGTCAACCGATCGGTCCTAGTTCTTCCTGTTCCGCTTCCCTTTCCCCACCTCCCGATGGATGAGAATCCAATCAATAAAGGTAGGCCTCACCTTCTTCCCTTTCTGGTGGAAATGCAACAAATAATGGAATCAAGGAACGGTTTCACTGCTATGTGTGGCGTCAAAAAGGATGGTTTGTCGACCTATAACCTTGGCTCAGTTGGTGGGTACGGTTCGCTCGCTATGTCGATATAGGGTGAGTGGCTGGTCCAGCTGGAGAGAGATGAAGCAGTCGGATGCACGCATTTTCTTCCTTCTGCCTTTCACCCCTAGCCTGGAACCCGGCCTCATTTCCGAAGATGGAATTCCTCCAGCCCGTCATCACCTTTCGATGCCGAGTCAGAGTTTGGAATGGCAGGATTCGATCCATCATTTCCTATTTCTTTCCCTCTTTCTATAGAGATCTAACTACCCGGTTCAGCAACAGCCGGAGAAGCATAACTTATCCTTCCGGTCATAAGCTGGGTATTTTTATTCCAGAGATCGCCTCACTGCATTTCACAGAATGGATTTGAAGATAGATATGGTGCTGTTTAGTTGCCCTTTTTCCCCAGCATCATAAGTTGGTAGATAAGAGAGGTCCCTAGAAGGATAGCTTTCACCAGAACTCGTGGAGGGTGCAGTTCATACAAAAACAGTAGCTGCACTTGGATAGAGAGAATTCTCAGCCTTTGACCCGCCCGCCATCAAGATCTCATTCAACGCCTTCAGTTCCGTCTCCAAGTCAAAGATTTTGGGGAATGGAAGCAAGAGCAGCAGCAGTAGCAACTAACTCTTCTGCCTCGGCTTCAGCCTTAACTGGATCGGGAAGGAAAAGATATTAACCATTCTACGCACCGGCAAGTAGAAGAGCTTTCGATGCTGCATCGCCCTTCGCTGCCTCATCAGAGGTTGTAAAGACAGAATCGAACAGAGTCGGATGGGAGGTCTGGTTAGTTGACTTACTCGGCGGATTCCCCTTCATCGGTCGGTGCTCATCTTATCTACGTTAGGATTCGAGCTATCGATTGAAAGATTTCAATCAGAATTTTAAATAGCAGCCAGCAAGTATAGGCAGCTGAAAGAAAAGTTTGATGGAGCAAGAAAACGAAGAAGCATAAGCCCATTAGTAATGTAGGGCTTAGTAATGGCGCCAATAAATACTTAGTATTAATACTTAGTATTAATACTTAGTATTACTGAGTAATGGTAATGGTAATGGTCTTACTTAGTAATACGCGAAAGCCTAAGTCATTAATCTTAATACTTAGTCTTACTTAGTAATGGCAAGAAGCAACGCAATACTTAGTATTACTTAGTAATGCAATACTTAGTATTACTTAGTAATGTAGGGCGCCAATAAAGACTTAGTATTAATACTTAGTATTAATACTTAGTATTACTGAGTAATGGTAATGGTAATGGTCTTACTTAGTAATACGCGCCAGAACTGACTTATAGAGGGCGCGTTAGCGCAGGAGTTTTCTTGCTGCCCTACATTACTCAGTAATACTCAGTATTTTCTGGGCTTATGCTTGTTGTATAGCGTTTTCTTGCTCTTTGCTTCTTCGTTTTCTTGCTCTTTGCTTTATGTGGGGACGATGAGCATTTAGCTATACAGTACTGTAGCTCACATTCCATATCTCCAGTAAGGTCTTTAGCAAGATTTAGCCGAGAGAGGACCGATCTCCACACCCATTTGGAGTAGCCACACTTTCCAAATAAATGATCATTGGTCTCTGATTCGGACCAACAAAGAACACAACGAGATGGGATCTGGAATCCCCTTTTCAGGAGGTTTTCCAATGTAAGCAACTTACGATTGATGGCCAGCCAGGTAATGAAACTCAATCTAGGCACATTAGAGGAATGCCAGATAAAGTCTGACCATGTCACGCTCGGATGGACTTCTCGTAGTACATTCCCTGCTGAACGTGTAGAAAATATACCATTATTAGATTAGAAGGTCTCCATACATATCTGTCAGCCGAGGGAGAAGACGGGATCGGTTGCTCATAAACCAGGTTCCAAGCATTTTGCATTCGAATCGTGGTAGCTGGAGGCAGTGCCCAATGGCCATCATGAATAAGATCTTGTACCCGAATATTCTCATCTAGTCCAGAATGAATCATAGTTCGACGGCCAAATTTGCACATGAGAGTATCTCCAATATTAAGCCATGGATCCTTCCAGAAACGGATGTTTGATCCATCACCTAGCTCGAACTGAGCGTTCCTCATTATCGTGTCTCTGATCCTCATGATACCTTTCCACGCCCAAGATGAATCTCGAGGTGGGATACAAGCCCAAATAAGACCTTCAGAATAAGATCTTTGTTTCATCCAAGATGTCCATAGATTATTTGAAGTAAGAAGTCTCAAAAATCCATTGCAAAGACTTGCATCATTCCATTCTTTCAGACGCCGAATATCTAAGCCTCCTTCTTCAAAAGGCCTGCTGAGATAAGTCAATGCAATAGGGTGTATCGATTGACCTAGTGAAGGTCCTTTCCACAAAAATATACTAAACATGGAGGTGTAGTTCGAGTTGTTTGAGAATGGTTCTTGGAATCATAAAAGCACCTGACCCATAAATATTTTGCATAAAACCGGCAATTCCAACCTGCCAGCGTAGGAAAGGAAATTGGATTTCCAGCTCTCCAATCTGCTATGAATTTGATGATTAATGGCTGGCACAGCGCAGGTGTCATCCTGGAAGCAAACAAAGGGATGCCAAGGTATTTTATAGGAAGATAGCTTTCTGAGAAGTTGAATATTTCGCAAATTTCACTATTCAAAGAGCACGAAGAGCTGAAGATAACAGAGCTCTTAGCATCATTAACCTGAAGACCGGAGTGTGCATGGAATTCATATAGAACTTCTCGAAATATAGCGGCAGAATTTCTTTCTTCCTTAGAGAATAACAGCAGATCCTCCGCGAAAATGAGATGTGAGATCTCAGGGATACTCTCATCCATGAACCTGACCGATTGATGATTAGAACTTATTTTCTCTTCTAGACATCAATCGGTCAGCTCCATAATAAGCGTGAAAAGGAGCGGCGAAAGTGGATCGCCTTGCCGTAGCCCACATTGAGATTGAAAATAACCATGTGGCGTGCCATTAATGAGAATGGAGAAAGAAGGAGTGCAAACACATTCTTTGATCCATGAAATCCACGTATCATCAAAGCCAAGTTTACGAAGAATTTCCAGAACGAAATCCCATCTTACTTTGTCGAAAGCCTTCCTGAGATCAATCTTTGCACAAAAAGCTTTCGGGCCATGAACCAAATGGAATTTACGGACAAGTTCATGAGTTAAAAGGATGTTTTCAGTGATGCTTCTTCCCTTAACAAAAGCCGGCTGATTGGGGCTGATGAGGGAGGGAAGAACCCAGGACAACCTTTCCGCCAATATTTTAGTGATTACTTTATACAATACAGGAAATTGCATAATGCCTTAGGCCTGAATTTCTCAATCGAGTTGGCCCCGGTTTCTTTAGGGATAATCAGAATGAGAGTGCTGTTTACAGATCTTAGTCATTTATTTTTTGTGAAGAAATGACTTACCGCTTTAAGAGTGTCCTCGCCAATAATAAGCCAGTGCGCTTTATAGAAATCCGCAGGAAAACCATCTGGTCCAGGTGCTTTGTTGAGAGGGGAGTTAAAGAAGAAACTCTGAATCTCCTCATTAGAAAGCGGTCTTGACAGCATCAAGGCTTGAACAGGAGAAAGCTTTGCTGGGATTTGAGGGCTTCCTTTTCAGAAGAAGTATGAGTATAGTAAGGGTTCAACGGCTTTAGTTGTGCTTGAAGGTGTAAAAATCTCCCTCTTATGCCAGCGCATGGTCTCCAATGGCTTGAGGATCAGAAAGAGTTTAACCCGAGGGAGACACCCATTCATAAATGGAATTAGCGGAGATCCTTGAAGCAACTGAGGAATAGAATTCGTATTCCGATCAGCATTATTTAGCCACTGCACTCGAGATTTTTGCTTTTATAACTTCTCCTCATTATCAAGTTCTACTATAAGGGCTTTGACTTCCTTTCTTCGGCAATGAAATCGTCATTGTGAGGTTGGATCTGAAGCCTTGTTTGGATATCGGCAAGATCGGCATATGCTTGGTTTCTGCGGACGTGAATGGAGCCCCTTTGTCTATTCCAAACCTGGGCTCCCTTTTTGACTTCCTTTAGCTTTTGCTGTAAGACGAACATGGGATTTCCATAGCTAACTTTGGACCAGGATTCCTTAACCATCTGAGAGAACCCCTCTTGGGAGGACCAATAAGCAAAGTACTTGAAACTTTTGGGTCCTTTTGGGGGTCTTTCTTTGAGGGTAACCATCAGTGGCGAATGATCAGATACAGAAGGCAAGAGATATTGAACCGTTACATTGGGCATGATGTTCTTCCATGAGGCATTTACAAGGGCGCGATCAAGTCTGCAAAGGATCCTCCTGGGACCTGAGGATTTATTGCACCAAGAGAACGTGTTTCCGGTTGCTCTCAAATCAGTGAGAAGACAAGCATCCACGCAGGCATTGAAAGGGTTAGTAATACTGGCCGGAACTAGCTTCCCTCCAATTTGCTCATCTGCATGTCTAATGCAGTTGAAGTCTCCAAGAACCAACCATGGGCAATCAATGCTGGAGGCAACTGAGCACAGAAAATTCCATAGGTCAACTCTATTATAGGCTAAATTGGATGCATATATAGCTGTGAGAGCGAATTTGAATCCGTCTGTAGCCCGAATAGCATCACAGTGAATATATTGATCAGAAGAAGTCACTTTTTGGATTGAAACCGCCGAAGAGTTCCAAAGAAGCCATATTCTGCCAAAGCTATGCTTGTCATAGTTGCTAATGAACGACCAGTCCTTGTCGATGGCTCTCAAAACCTTGAAAGATTTGCTTTCAGTAATCCGGGTTTCAAGAAGACAAATAATGTCAGCATGATGATAAAAAACTCATTTTTTGACAGCATTTTGCTTATTGGGGTGATTCAGTCCCCTAATATTCCAACTAATGATTTTTGACAAATACCTATTGCATCTTCAGTGGAATCGAATATCCCATTGGAATTCGTATTTTCAGCACCAGCAGTGTCCTTTGAGATCCTAGATCTCGTAAGTGGAGGGGGTCCTTTATTTGGGTTTTTCTGTTTGACGTTTTCCGTATAAGTACCGTCCTCAGGGGCATCAGATTGTTGAGAGCTGGACTTATAATTTGTAGGATTGGAGCTGGGTTGCACAGGTTGAAGAGTTTGCTCAATGGTTGAGTTATGAGGTTGGCTAGTTTGAGCAGATTGGGTGAAATGTACAGACGAGGATAGCTCCTGTTGAGATGGCTGCACGGTGATAGAGATTTGAGGTTTAGATGTTTGTGCATTAGATGACTGAGATTGGTCCATGGACTCATTGTATATTTGACTCTGATCAGACAGGGCTGATTGATTGGGTCCAACAGGCCGTTTGGGTTGGGCTTGAGATTGATAAAAGGATTGGGCTATGGAGGAGCTAGGCGGGTTCACATTAAGGAAATATGGAAAGATTTCGGATTGCAGATCATTCGAATTTGATTGAATCAGGCTTTCGGGATTGCTATGCTGGTTTAGTGGTTGCTCAGGATTCCAATTAGAAAGAATTTCAAAGGGGTTGGACGATGAGTTGGGATTCTCAAAGTTGGTTGAGATTTTAGGAAACTCAAGGGATCCCGGATTAGGAGGTTTAGATGTGCTGGATTTAGGATTCCTTTGAGATTGCGAATTGAGGGAAAGGTTACTTTGATTATGAGAAGTTTCATCGTTGGACGAGATCTTGGCAGCGTCAATCACGGAGGAGGACTCCTTTTCCTTTGGGATACTTGACGTGGAAGGTGGGTTTTCCTGGGTATTCGGGTTCTCCATTTCTGCGCCAGATGCCTCACGTCCAGGCCCTCAGAATAAGAGCCAGGATCAATTCAAGATTTATCAGCGTCCTGGAGAACAGTGTTACCAGGTCCATCTTTGACTTTGCCAGGAGAAGAAGACTCACCATCTCCACCATGGCTTTCAGAGCTTGCATGTTCGATTTGCAGAGGTTTAGAATGAACCTTTGGCTTCCATATCTTCTGGGTTCCCGGGCAGGATGAATCAGCGTAGTTGATAGATTTGCAATGTGTGCAAACCTTAGGCTGCCATTCATATTCGATGGACTTAATATGGGTTGTTTCATCTTCTAAGGCCAGCTCCACCATTCCCGGAAGAGCTTTTCCTATTTCAATTTCAACGCAGATCCGGGCAAAGGAAAGTCTGGTTCTTGCAGTTGTTGGGCCATCCATACGGAGGGGATTGCCTATATGGCTGCCTATCATGCTTAAGATGTTCCTAGTCCAGCAGACCCATGGCAATTGAGGGAGACGGATCCAAACCGGAACCGTAGAAAGAATCTCCTTTTCCATGGAGAAGGAAGGGGTCCACTTCCTAAGGATGAGAGGCCTTCCGCCGATGGACCATGTACCGTCTTCTAACACCTTTTGCCAGTCTTCATCACAGCTAAAATAAAAGAGGAAGATTCCGTTGGAAAGATTTTTGATTTTGACTGTGCCTGCGAGTTTCCACATTCTGTCAAAGGCTGATTTCAGGCCATTGTAGAATAAACGCTTCCCAACTAAATAACCTACCAAAGCACGGGACCAATGTTCAGATGCTTCCCTGACTTCGCATTCAGGGCAGACGATTCTTGATGGTGTATCAGGATGGAAATAGAGAGATGATCCATCTTGAGAAGGGGAGGAAGAAGAGAAGAGGGAAGATTCACTAACCTGGAGGTCGATCGGCCTCAGATGAGGCCATCAACACGAGATCAATCAGGAAATAGGAGGAAGAATGACATCAGATCACGGAAGAAAGAAGGAGCTTTAATGATTCCTGTTTACGATCCGAACCGTGAACACTGGAAGACAAACGGTGTTTATGTGGAATTTGGGGTATATTTATTGCTTCTCGATGTAAGAAAATGCCTATCGATTATCGGAGAAGGCCTTGACCCCTGAGCCTTCCCAAAGGCTATGTGAAACTCAATAGAGGGCATATATCTCCCTAACTGATCCGGAGAGGCGATAATGAATGGTCGAGTCATATCATATTTGGGGACCTATACCATGAGTTGGAAGGCTCTTCCGTAAGAGAGGGCCAGAAGGGAAGAGCAGAAATCCCGGGGAATAACTAGGGATAAGGGAATAGAACTCCTAGTGCTGAAGGCTTCCACTCTATCTATATCGTTCGGGCATCTCCCTGACCGAAGGAGTACTGAAGAAGCTTTCATTTGCTCTTACCCCTATTGCGAAGAGAGTCAAGGTATTCCCCTTCTCTAGGGGATTCTTTAGGGGACCTATACTTATTCCTGATCGGCCATTGTATCGAATCCCTTTTCCCACCTGAGAGGAGGAGACTAAAGGCTCTCCTCTTACCCCACCCTTATCCATAGTCTTTATCGGAAAGGCAGTTATCCCGTCTCGCTTTAGATAAGGTCTCTAACCAATAAATAGATAGACTGTGCTCGACCGACCTTGCCAATGGGCGATAAGCAGGAATAGAACTGCTTGATCGGCCTGGCCTTATGGAGTTGAGTTCGAGGGGCCTGAACTCTTCTTTAGGCATAACTCCTCTTCGGGTGGGATCAAATCGGGGGAAGAATTCCTTTCATGCCGATAGGAAAAAACGGGGCAAGCATTGGTTGGAAGAAGAGGGCGGGAGCTAGAAGTATGCTGGAGGGGGTCGAGCCGGACCGGATGGTTTCTCAGGTTTTCTGGAACGTCTTTCTATATCCCTGTGTTGCTTCCTTGCTTTGAGGCCGTAGGGACATGAGCACAGTAAGTGCTATATTATCCCTGACTCTCTTCGTGCTTGTGTCCCATGCTTTCTTGGTTGGATACCGTAGGAAGACTGGCAAGAAGGAATGACTCCCCCCCGTACTGAAGAGTGGATTCCCTTCCGGATTGGGAACTGATCCCTCGCTTCCACAACATAAAGGCAGAGAACCCTGCTATTCGTCAAGGCAGCTCGAAAGGCCCAACACCTTCTCATACCTTACCACCGAGACTGGAACTAGGGACTTGCTCTAATCCTAACGCTTGTCTGGTCTAACTAAGGACGTGACTGATCCCGCAGCTTTGGTACCGCCCAACCCCTTAGCCGAACAAGAAGCAGTTGAGTGCACGCCCCCACCCCATCTATAGGATAGAGTCCGAACCCTTTTGAGAGATAGAGAGGGCGTGAGCTAATTCTTATAAGCTAATGTGCGATACGCGTTACACGTGTTAAGCATATACGCGTTACACATGTGAATATGTTCATTCACATGTTCTAATCACTTGAACAAAGAAAAATTTCTCCCTTCTCTAATAGCACGTCTCATTCATGTGAAAAGCGTCTTCATGCTCAATCAGTAGCAAGTTGACTTCATCCCCGGGGACCGGTCCAGTAGAGGACCCTTTGGGCGGAAACTACTCTGTTATCTTGCATTCCTCATTCGCATTAGAGCATTAGAGTATGAATATAAGCAAGCTTTCTTATTCGAAAAAGAGCTCTAGAAGTTCAGTTGCGTCAGTGGTCTCTTAAGATATTTCTCAATCTCGAATCGTGAGACTCGAAAAAGAAAGGGTGGCGTCGGAAACCAAGAAGGGGCAACAAATGGGCTAAAAAGGCTGATTCCCTACGTGCCTTGCCTAATAGGCAGCTCCCAAAGCGGTCTAAAATAAGGATTGCACTATCTTCGGAATCGGATCTAATCAACTGTATTCGCTGGAAGTGGGATAAGCCTCTAAGCTACTATGATTGCATAAACGAGTCGTAGAAGACCTTGAATCCACGCCCCGCTAAGGCAGATCGGGATAGAAGGGCTTACATCAATGAAAGTCGATGGTTTTGCACCTAGAATGAATGAAATAGAATAGTCTGTCTGATACTAGACGAAATGAACAGAGAGCCCGGATAGCCAGATCGGGATGATCAAATTTCTTCTTTCCTGACTGGAATTTCATTTAATTAAATTAATAAGAAAGCCGAGGGAAATAGGCATAGAAAGAGTAGGCACCTATCTGAGTCCATAACTTATTGTTTACCAAAAGAGGTTGTTGGTGAAGAGGTTGCTCTGGTACCAGTTGCAGCCGATCTCCTTCAACAACCTAATTTCTAATAAGAGGTTCTTAGTTCACTTAAGATAAAGAGTTGGTGTGCGCCAAAAGATAAGTCAAAACTGGATCCTGTTGAGAGAATGACTAGATTCTAATATATATATATAGAAGGCTCTCTCTCTAAGAGGCAGCTTCCCAAAGCGCTCTAATCTGTTGTTTGCACTCTCATCGGAATTCCTTATTTCACCTTCCAGTGGGATCTAAGAAACTGTCATTTCACGACAGGCAAGCAAGGAAAGACGAAATCCACTTTCTAAGGGGAACCTGAAAGCGGCTAGGTTAGGCTCAGTCTGCCTCTCAAGCTAAAAGACGAGACTGACATCCCCCGGACTGCAGTTAAGGCATTTCTTCGACTTGACTGGGGAAGACTTGAAAGAATGGCTTCCTCATCGACGATCGGGACTGCGCACTCTCCCACACAGAGAGGGAAAGAACGGATTCCAATAACAGAAAAGAAAGGACAGGAATCAACTCACCTAGAGGTAAAAGCAGCCGAGTCCGGCAAGAGAAAACACGACTTCTATTACAATATTAGTAGACGACATTCGTTCAGCTCCTCGGTATGCCTCTTGATATTTCCTCCCAAACCACGAAATGGGGGCAGAGCAAGCCAAGGCAAATAGTTAATATCTTTTCATAGTTAGCCCGGTAAACCAGACAACCTGGAAATCCTTATTATTTTCTTGCCTGGAAGAAAGTAGATCCATAGGACAAGGAACGAACCTTACCCAACTCTTGACTTGAACCCCTCGGAGCGACCTCCTGCGATATAGGATTCGCGGAAAGGCATTAATTACTAGATTCCTATTACTTGGCAGGAAAAGCGGACCCCTCGAGGGATCATGCTGGAAAGTCCCGTTGACGTTGACACATCTAGCAATGAAAGCCCGTAGACCGATTTCCCTCGGTCGAGCTCCTTCAAAAAAAAAGTAGAAGACTTTATGAATATTTTTGATTAAGAATTCGCTCTTTAAGCGACCCACAAGCTGGGAAGCCTTATTCAACTACAAGAACAAGAAGGTTTTTCTTACTAAAGTTAGAAAGCAATGACTGACTTTTGGTTCCTCAGCTTGGAGCAGGAGGCGAGCGAACCTTTATGCGATACAACTCTTATGGCGCTGAATGTGCCGCGATACTCTAAGAGGAGCATTCCTACCCAGGAGATGACCCTTGAACAAAGAAAGGGGATCCAGAGGCCAGACGAACTTCTTCTATGTCGAATTCACTAAAAAAAACATATGATAAATCGTCTGATACTAGACGAAATGAACAGAGAGCCCAGAAAACCTCAAAGGAAAAAGGGGGCATAGAAGGGGGTACGCCATCACAAACAAAGGGCTCTCTCCTGACAGAGTACAGAGTCGAACTGATTGCACGTCGAATTCATCTTCAAATCAGCTGGAAAAAGGCTTCCACACTTGACTCCACCTTTCGGGAGATGCCATTCCGACTTCCCAAAAGGGAAAGACCAAACAACGACTTCCCGAAAGAACTCCAAAAGAGGGGGCCGCAGGAGCAGCTCGCCATATACTTCATTCCTTATTCCGATTCCGGGGGAGAGAGGAGGTCTTGCTATATTACTTACTAAAGACAGGAAGAGAGCACTTGGGCTACCTCAAGAGCTACTAGGAGAGGGGAGGGCTGACCTTAGCCCAACCCTTCCTACAGGCAGGCGGGAATGGAGGGCAGGGGAGAAAGCTTATTGGGTTCTCCAGAACCTCGTAGCCTATAATAGATCTTCCTGGGGTTGGTGACCCCTTTTATTGAAGTCGGGCAAGGGGGTTGTTTCAGGAGATAAGCTACCTTTGGACTTCTTAAACCTTTACCCTTTTCGACGTCGATGTGAGCACTCGCTCCTTGACCTTTTGGACTTCTTAAACTGACTAGCAAATGTAGGGCTTCCCAGGGGTCTAGGAAGGGAAGCTGGAACCCACTTAATAAGACTAATAGATAGGCACACCGGAAGGGAGGGCCTTGTCCTGAGTTCCTATGTCTCTCTTTCTTAGGGAATCCAGATTAAGTAACCAACCCAGGAGATGCAATACTTCCTGCTCTAGGAGAAGGGGATAGGAGAGGGAAGGGCCCACGAGAAGAAAGAAGAAAGGGGGACCTTAGCTTGAAGGACTTTAAGCCCATCGTCAGCTATAGAACCAAGAGGGGCACTGTCCTCACTTTCTAATTTATGCCTGGCCGCAGGAAGAGTCTATCGATCCATAACTCCTGTAGGCGAGGGGCAAACTCAGCCGAGTCCTTCTATTTAGTTTAGCTTGGGCAATCAATGCTGGACTTCTGAGTTTAGTGTGGGGTCAGCTTGACTCACGATTGAAAACGCTCCGAGTCGACCGTAGAATGAGATCGGAACTCTCATCCTTTTGAAAAAAGGGGATTTGGCTGAAATCGATTTTCCACTAGGGCCACAGCACTTTTGTTTTGGTTCGACCGATTACCCTCAGGCCCTCAAACCTCCTTCTTATTATATTATATTATAGCATTTCCCTTGTGCTCGGTTTGACCCTTGTTTCTTTCATCTGAAGCCCCGTCTGCTGCTCTAATCTCAAACGGCAGAACTCATTGCCTTATAAGAGAGATGACCCCCAATCTCCTGTTTAGGCGCTTGCCTTTGGGTTCATGTGGAATGACTACAGCCTTTACTCTTTGACACGTGGATGCATGGATTGAGTCCCAAAGCACGAACTCTGTTCATAACTTTATCCATCTAAGGACGAGAAGCTACTCACTCAGAGGAAGGAATCTGGGGACAAAACGAAAGGCAAGCTATAACCCTAGAGAAGAAGAAAGACGAGAAGACAGAAGAGAGAGCTTGTGCAGCTAGCGTAGGCAGCTCGGGATATCCGGGGTTACGGTTACCGCAATGTCGGGATAATAACAGGGGCATTGACATGACCTTAGGAAGGGATTCACGATCTTTACCAATCCAGGAACGGGAAAGTCAAATCACCCTTATCCAACTACCAGCGAGGGCACTCCACCTTCTTTATTGAACTCGAACGCGGGACAATCCAGAATCGCTTCGGGTGGGGGAAACATATCTACACTGACAGGAAAGGGAAGACCGAGCAGACTAGGGGCTAACGTCTCGATGAAACGGAAAGCGAAAAAGCAATGAAAATGCAACCTCAGAGTTCGGGGCAGACCCAGTTTCAGTGGTTTCGGGATGACCTTCGTGTGGAATATAGGGAGTGCGCAGAAGCTAGTCAAGTGGAATGAATTCCTCAAACTGTCTGATCAATCGTCAGATAAAAAATTCTTTATTCTAAGACCGAAGCTTGAAGTCCCCTATTCAGTTCTGTCTTTCTTTCGCTTTTCAGCCACTTCTGCTGCTCTCAAACAAAAGAACTACTTGCATCTGGGGTGAACTGCTGGAACCAAACACAGGTTGAGGCACTTTCTTCGCCTGCCCTTTATCTTTATATTCAAATTATAAGTTGCAAAGAGAAAGTTCTTCCTCGGCTTCACAGGCTCCGCCATTCAATTCCCAGAATCAAACGAGACCAGATCTCAAAACAAATCGACTCAAAAGGCTGCATTTGGCGACGACTCTTCCACCCTTTGGACGCCAACTCCACCTTTCGGCGACTCCTACCCCTTTTTGCTACGTGGGGGCAACTCCGCGCACGAGAGACAGCTTTTTCAGAATCATTTGTTCAATCAGCTCGGTTGAATCAAAGATCCCAATCCAGGGAAGATCGACTCTTCTTTAACCCTCTTCTTTTATCATACAGATCTTACGTGAAGCCCTTAGCTCGCCAGTCGAAATGGGACAGCAACACTCGAGATGCCGGGCCTATTGATCAGATCATACGAGATCTCACCCCACATCTCTATCCATTAAACGGAAGACAGGACGCCAAAGCAGACTCCAGAGCGGGAAGCGCGGGCAAGGTCAACTACTTATTGTATTACAGTATTACACAAAGGAGCTCACTCAGGAAAAGCCACTTATTGGGCTGGAAGAACGGGCAAAGGGATGGGTTCGATTTCAGTAAAATAACCTCGTACCCTAACCTTTAGTAAGAGAGATCCGGAGGGTGACCCTTTATCTCACCTGTCAGTACAGGAAGGTGGGCAGAGATGGTATGGAAATCCTAACAAACCGAAGACGCCTTTGGGATGCAGCAGAACCAAGCTCCTAGGATTGAAAACCTTCTAGGAAAGAAAATCGGGAAGGCAGGACGAGCAGACTCACTTGTCGAACTAGGAGGAGCTAGAAGGTACGAGCTCTTTTATTAACCAGGCACAAATGGGCAGACTCAGGAAAAGGCGCTTACAGACTTGAGATTGACGATCGATGAACTCACTACGGGAAGCCCGAACCCCGACTTTATAACTAGGATTTAGACCTTCCTCTGTGGTTTGAACTTGTGGAATTCAATTCTTAGCCTTTTCGAAGTTGGTTTTCCCTCACCAGATTCAACTAATGAGCGATGACCGCAGTTTGATAATCATTCTTTGGGTTCAGCTTAGTCAGGATTGAACGCTCGGCGAAACGTCAAGCGAAAGAACAATTCTGCTTCAAAGCTCGTGCTTTTGGCTTAACAAGCTTGTCGAAGAGGGGATTGGGATCAATAGATCAAAGTGGAGGAAAGTCGGCGTTTTTCGCTTCAATCGATAGTCACTCCGCCGAGTTCAATCTCAAGTGGAGAAGAAAGCTAGCCTTTTTGGCTTCAATTTACGAAATGGGAGATCAAAAGTCGAATCGGGCGGGGGCAGGAAAGATCTTTTGCCCTAAAGAGAGAAGGCAATGGGGTGAGCTCGTTCAAAATGAGAAGACGTTTCGTCTTTTGCGCTTAAAAAGGGGCGATTTAAGCAATGACGAAGGCTTGGGACCTTGAATGGTGTCGGGCGAACTTTGACTTCTCTTCTTTGACTTTTATCTGACCCGAGGGAAAGACTGAATCTTCTCACACTGGGACCGTTCATCCGGATCTGCCCGGTGGTGTACTCTAGAATTCCCCATCTTGGGGTTCGGACTGGAAATCCAATCAATCAGATCATTCAAGGAAGGCAAGACTCACTTCTTCGATGTCAAATTCCTTCTTTGGAAATGCACCTTCACCTGCCCCTTTTCGACGTGGGCAAAGAGCAAGACATGAAATAACAAGATCTTTTGGATAACGAAGTCATCTCAAGGGTTTAGCAACCAGCTCTGAACCATCATAGGTTGTTGACTACATAGATGGAGGATTGCACCTAGATGCCCGACTTCGTATCCCAGCTTTGCTCGGATCAGGATTTCCTTTCTACTATCCGAAACAGAAAGCACAATGCCAATTCTTAGATGAAGGCAGATCCGAACTCGAATCGTTTAGAAGGGAGTTCTTTTGGTGGGTCGATCTTAAGGGCCTTGCCTTAAAGATTGAAGGGAAAGCCCTAGATGCCTGAAAGAAGGAACGCTATGCCTGAAAGCTTTAAGGGCAAGCCCGAGCGCTTCACTGAGTTCCTGCTTCTGTCAGCAAGGGAAGGGCTGCCGATAGGCTAAGCCCGACCGGTAGCGGCTAGGCGACGGAGCTCGGCTGCTCAGTAGAGACAACCTTGTTAGCTTTCCCTTCCCTTGTTAGCTCTTCCTCTTTATTGCTTGGTAGAAAGAGTTCCTCCGGTCGGCTCTTCGCGCTTCTCCCTCCGGCCGGGCTTTCCCTTGTTAGCTTTCCTCTTGCTCGCCTTCAGACTCTTTCTTCAGTAGAGAAAACCCCTCCTGTTGCGGGCTTTCCTCTTCCTGTTGTTAGCCCTTGCTTTCCGACTATTTCTTCGGTAGACAGAAGACCTCCGGCCGGGCTTTCCCTTCCCTGTTAGCTGACAACAAACTATCCGCTACTGTTGCTAAAGCAGTTGGTTCGTTCAGTTGGTGCAGCTAGCGCTAGAGTTAGGAAGGCAAGAAGGCAAGGAGTTAGTTCACAGCGTCGAAGTCTGAAAGCAGAAGGCCAGGCTACTATATGATCGTACACGACTAAAGCTAGCTCATCAAGTCGTTTCACTCGAGCCATCTTTGATTTTGGGGAAGCACGGTGGCAAGCCCGAATGGAAACGTCTTAGTGTTGTTCCTAGGTTGGGGGGCGGGGGCAAGCCTTCAAGACACGACTTCAAGCTGTTAGTACGACTAGCTGGCTTCCTAGCTCGAGTGAATGCCGCAACGCAATAAGGCGAGAGTTCAGGCTCTAGTTGAGTTGCGCAATGCAATAAGGGCTGGTCGCTTGAAAGAAAGAAGATGCGTACTCCACTTCACGCAGCTAACGTTGTTTTGTTAGCAGGTTCCGTGGCCTAGCAAGTGGCTAGTAAGTTGCTCTCTCCTAATATCTCCTTCCCCGTCGGTCAGTCGGTTTAAGATACCACTCCTATCTCAGTCTTGTCTTGCAGCTAGGTTCGGGTAGGGCAGTTAGCTTCCTTTAGCTAGTGGAGGCTTCCTTTTCAGAAGAAGCTTTAAGAGATAGGGGAGGAACGGTTAAGACTAGTTGCTTAGTTGTCTAAAACCTCTCCCTGGTAGCAGCCTTGCCTTCGGACAAGTAGGCAGTTTAGCTCTGTTAGCTCGGCTCTTGCAGCTGGGCTCGTTCTGGCAGCTCTTGCAGTTCGGGTAGCTCGGCTTGCCTTGCGATTGTTATAAATCAAGATTCTATTCTAGTTCCTGCCTTTCCGCTTGAAAGAGACAACTAACGTACGCCGCCGGTACTCCACTCACTTAGTACACCTTTAGGCCGTTAAGGCTAATTACATGAAGGGATCCAAGAGAAGCCCGAATGGAATGGCTTTAGTGTCAGTAGGTGCTTTAGTAGCCTCCCTCTATATTGACCATCTGACTTCTTTTTAAAGGAGAACAGTCAGGTTCCTTCGAATTCTGTAAGTGGATTAAGGTCAGGCAACATAGAATGCCGAGTTAGAAGCTCGAGTTCAACGGCTTGTGGGCTTGTGGTTGTTAGGGATTCCCCCAGTGGGGTTAGGGAGGCGGCGGGGGTGCGAATAGACTAGTTGCTAAGTTCTATCTCCGGGTCAGCTAGCTCTTCTGGTAGGGCAGCTCGGCTTGCAGCTGTTGCATCTCTTGTAGCTAGGGCAGCTCAGTCAGGTAGCTGGCATTCCTTAGCTAAAGAAAAGCAAGGGTCAGATTGTCAACTAAGGCACCTACTAAGAACTAAGGCACCTACTTAGGGCAAGGCAGAAGCCAAAGGCGGAAGACTGAGTTCATCGAAAGCCGAAGGCGAAGGGGGAAGGAAGACTGCACAAAAGCCGTGTTCACTCGAGCGTAACGGAACTTCTATCAGAAGAGTTTGGTTGGCTAAGGATAAAAGAAACGTGTTGGCATACCATTTCTGGACGTGGTGGAAGAGTCCATAGAATGCTATGCCTTGATAGCAAAGCCAACTAGCAGAGCCGATGCGAGGATCGGTGGGATGCCGTAGTCAGACGGAGGCAATCTGAAAGGCTTTTTAGGAAGGAGGACCGGGAACAAGAGAGTTTGAGGCAGCCTTAGAAGGTCTGACTTCGGGCTGGCTCGCCGCGGGTAAGCTTTTACTGGGTGCTCTGGTCCCTTTGATCCACTCGATTGGCGATTGAGCTTTCCCCCTTTTGTTCTAGTTCGGGTTTAGGGTGTGGAATGCCCTTCCATGCCACGAATTCCAACTGAACGAGTCCCAATATCTGGATAAAGTTACGATTCTCTTGTTTGTTTTCGATGTTCAAAAGAGTCTGATTTCAAAGACTAAAATGAGGAACCAATACTATGAGTAGATGTGGTTTGAGATCGATTGTTAAGGCCTTGACCCCACGTCGCAAAGTGGAAAGATTCTTCCAGTTGTTTGACGCTGTTGATGGTTCAGAGCTGGTTGCTAAAGCAACCCCCTGTTGTTGACTTCGTTATGCGTACTATAACCCTTGAAGTGCAGTTGTCCGAGTCTTCAATCCCGATGGTGGATGAGTAAACCATTTCCTATGGGTGTCATGAGAATCCCTCTCAGAAGACGACGACGAAGACGCCGATGAGGGTAGGTTGAGATCTGGTAGCTTCCTCTTCTGCGCGAGAAGATTCAATCTATTGGAGAAATGGCTCCTCTATGGCATTTGAGTCTTGCAAGCCGCAAGCAACCTATTGCAAGCAACCTGCACAACAACCTCTCATTATCCCTTCACCTCCCGTCTACAATCTTGATTGAGTCCCTTGGAATTAGCTAATAAATTCCGTGTTAAGGGTGTTGATCTCTCTCCTATCAAAATGATAAGAGCTGCTACCCGGGTCAGTAAGCTATGTTGCCGAAGCAAGGATGCCACTCATGTATATGATATAAGCCCCTAAAGCAGGGGCTGGTTCCATTCCATCTAACTCCGGAGTCTCGATCTCCATTTTCCACATAAAGGAGATTCCCGGGGGAACATATAATCGTCACTAGCAGTTGAGGTCTGTCCTCTTTCCTTGGTCCCTTAACTAACTGCGCCATTCAATGTCGACGACAGTCGATGACTGCCTACTTAAAGTTTCCAGGTTAAATGAGGGGAAGGCTACCAGAACACTCGTACTTACCCCGTGTCATCGATCCTACCACCATTTCAAAAGACGGGCTATGCCTGCCACTAATCTGCCATGCCTCCGCAACCAATGAACGTACCCATATCTGTCTGAGAAAGAAACCTGCATAGCAAGGAGACACACACGGGCTTACCTGCGTAGCAACGTGGAACACATGCACGGGACTGACAAGTGAGCTTTCTTTCGCTTACGCTACGTTAAGTCCCGTACGGGGCTTAGAAGTTCGTCAACTTACGTTACTCGGGCTGCATGTGATGCCTTCTCACGAAGGCGCCTGACTACGTACACCGCTTGCATAAGTCTAGCTTACTCTGATCAAGATGCTTCGTCAGAAATGTCGACTCGAGATGACCGGCATGTCGGGGTGGATAGGAAAGTGCAGTGAAGTTCCTTAGAAGGAAAATACTGTACTAAAGAATAACAAACAAGCTTAGCACTAGTGGCATACCGTTCCCCGTTCAGTTGGCGCGTGCCTCGCTACAGAGATTTTCAGAAAACCAGTTCTCTAAGGGAGCACAAGCACATACGTGCTCGGGGAGAGTCAACGACATACGTGGGGAACCATGCATTCGACAACTCGCCGCATACGCTGAATCTTCCTTTATAGCATCCGATTTTCATCTCCTTGATCCCATCGCTCAATGCTGACCTGACTAAACCCTGGGGGAATGCCCCAAAGCCCCTAAACTACTCCTTTCGAACCGAACTTCTAGCAGTTGAGCTTTCCTTAGTAGAAACAGGCGAAACTTGAGCGGGAGCTACTGACATAGTTAATGTCCGAGGTTTGCGTTAGCCTTAATCTAAGAGCAGGAGAGATGCAAGACAAGAAGGGGTTGTGACAGTGCCACTAGGGCTTGAACAGACAAAGCAAAGCACATTCGACGATTTGATGCCAAAGGGGCGCCCGGCTAACTATCAATTTTATAAGAGAAGAGAGATGGGATCGTAGGGTAGATTTAGTCCCTCCCAGTTCACAGGTGTAGTTGCTTATTCCTTTATTCATTTAGATTGGGTTAGTGTGTGTAGACTATCCTTGGAAGTGTTTATTCTCCCTGCGTTGATATTCGAGGAAGTAGCTCTCGACACGAGGGATATACAAGAAAGACCTGCCCTAGATCCCCAAGTCTCCATGGTCGTTCTTTTTAACATCTCTTTAGATTCTTATAATGTAATGCTCTCAGTCACCTCGTACTACCCTCCATTGCGCATCCTGTGTAACATCAAGGAAAGGGAAGGCTCATACTACCGCTAGGGAGGTCGTCTCCCAACACATTCTCCCTATAGTGGATCTGCCACAGATTGAGGCATATCTTTTGGAGATGGTCACGTCAGCGGCGGCAAGTGGATCATTCATGCGCAGACTTAAAAAGAATGATGACCTTTTGTTACCGACCTGATTCCCTTGACTGGTGTTTTAGGTCTCCTTATCCAACAGGACACTTGAATCTTGCTTTAGAGGCCCGAATGCTCATCATTCTTGCCTTCTAAACTTCTTTATATCGAGGGATGAGGAACCGGATTATCCTGCTTTCCTTAAACCTATGTAGTGAGTCGTGTAGGTGGCGTGTTGCAATTAGGACCATACATTGGGCGAGTTTTCCCCTCATCGCTAGCCAGTTGGAATGCTATCTCTCTTCTCCTTCGTCACTCAGCCATCCAAATATGGTATATAGTTTACATTCTCTTTTTATGATATATACTTACAACTATACTGAACCACTTATCTATTCGTTCTTTGACGCTGTCCCGACTGATGAGCACCACTTAGGCCTTCATTCATGAGACTCTGCTAGGATCTGCAGCGCTTCAGTAGGCCCTAGGCACTGAAGTAAGGTTCAAGTTTTAACCAATGCTTAATACTATCCAGTCTACGTTGTACTCCCATAATAAGGCAAGAAAGCGGAAAATTGCAAAGAGAAGTCAAGTAAGATGGAAAAAGTGCCCCCTTTTGATTAGCCAGTTTCCAAGAGGGAGAAGGTCTTCTGGCAATATCAGGCATACTACTAATAGATTTTTTGGCCTTTTGTGATCGAAACAACCTATGAACAGTTGTCAGCCTACATAACCTACTCCTCATACCAAGAAAGCCAGGTATCAGATCCCTGTAGTTCGAGCCCCTTTTGTTAACCCAGTTCCTGTACGTGGAATTCATTCCAGTAAGTAAAGTAGTCTGGTGAAAAGAAAAATGAAAAGAAAATCAAGAGAAAAGAAAAATGAAAAGAGACAGAAAGAGATAAAAAAAGAAAGTACTCCCCCATAAATGACACCCTTTAGAGTAAAACCAATGTCGTTCTCTAGCTTTACCAAAAAACGAAGTGAGTATGCTAGAGGGATACATCAGTACTTTATACAGGGTAGTGGCACATTAGGAAATCCCACGATAGAGACAGACCGTCAAACTTTCTTATTATCCCCAAGCCGGCTAACCCACGCAACTAGCCCCATTATTGGGATGCTCAAGCTCAATATCATATTGGTTGTGTTCTACCAACGAGGAGCCAGGAGCCTAAAGAAAGCACTGAGAAAGAGAGAAGTGTTCCGTATAGGTTCGTATATAGACTGTGGTGCTATATGATCTTTAGCTATAGGTCTCGTATAGTGTGCTTGCTATATTATATGAAAATCAAAAGTCTATATACGAGTCACGAGTAAGATGAGGTGGTAACGGTCGATTGATGTTCATATTTGAGTATTAGCTGACTTCAGCTCACATCAAGGTGACAGGATTCGAACCTATGGCCCTCTGTACCCAAAACAGATGCGCTGACCAGACTGCGCTACACCTCGTCTCACCCCCCCGGAGTCAGACCACCCGATCGATGAACACTCGAACCGAACACGTCCAGCCAAAAAACCAGAAAGCAACCTCTACATTTACTGACAGCAAGTGAATCTGGAGGCCCGTTAAGTGCATATAATCTGGAGGCCCGTAAAGGTCAGCTAACAAGTTCAGTCTTATGATAAGAACATTTACTGTTAACAAATGAAGTCAAATTCAGTCAAGGTATTATGAAGTCAAGTTCAGGGGTCAAGGCTAACAAGTGAATCTGGAGGCCCGTCAAGCTTTTCAGCCAACAAGCAAGGAGCAAGAAAACGCTTTTATGGAACAAGCATAAGAAAGACTGAGTCTTACTAAGTAATGGCGCCAATAAATACTTAGTATTAATACTTAGTATTACTGAGTAATGGTAATGGTCTTACTTAGTAATACGCGAAAGAACTGACTTATAGAGGAACAAGCAAGGCCTATACAAGGAATACTTAGTATTAATACTTAGTATTAATACTTAGTATTACTGAGTAATGGTAATGGTAATGGTCTTACTTAGTAATGTAGGGCGCCAATAAAGACTTAGTATTAATACTTAGTATTAATACTTAGTATTACTGAGTAATGGTAATGGTAATGGTCTTACTTAGTAATCCGCGAAAGCCACTATAAGGGAAGGAAGAAGCATAAGCCCATACAAGAAAGACTTAGTATTAATACTTAGTATTAATACTTAGTATTACTGAGTAATGGTAATGGTAATGGTCTTACTTAGTAATGTAGGGCGCCAATAAAGACTTAGTATTAATACTTAGTATTAATACTTAGTATTACTGAGTAATGGTAATGGTAATGGTCTTACTTAGTAATACGCGAAAGCCAACAAGCAAGGCCCATACAAGAAAGACTTAGTATTAATACTTAGTATTACTGAGTAATGGTAATGGTATTACCGAGTAATGTAGGGCGCCAATAAAGACTTAGTATTAATACTTAGTATTAATACTTAGTATTACTGAGTAATGGTAATGGTAATGGTCTTACTTAGTAATCCGCGAAAGCCAACAAGCAAGGTAATACTAAGTATTACTAAGTAATGGCGCCAATACTTAGTATTACTTAGTAATCCGCGAAAGCTCAATACGGGAACAAGCAACGGACGAGCGCCAATACTTAGTATTACTTAGTAATCCGCGAAAGCTCAATACAGGAACAAGCAACGGACGAGCGCCAATACTTAGTATTACTTAGTAATCCGCGAAAGCTCAATACAGGAACAAGCAACGGACGAGCGCCAATACTTAGTATTACTTAGTAATCCGCGAAAGCTCAATACAGGTAATAGCGTTAGCGCATCCGTTTTCTTGCTGCGTTAGCGCATCCGTTTTCTTGCTGCGTTAGCGCATCCGTTTTCTTGCTGCGTTAGCGCAGCCGTTTTCTTGCTCAAGCAAGGTAATACTAAGTATTACTAAGTAATGGCGCCAATAAAGACTTAGTATTAATACTTAGTATTAATACTTAGTATTACTGAGTAATGGTAATGGTAATGGTATTACTTAGTAATCCGCGAAAGCCACTATAAGGGAAGGGAACAAGCAACGGACGAGCGCCAATACTTAGTATTACTTAGTAATCCGCGAAAGCCACTATAAGGGAAGGGAACAAGCAACGGACGAGCGCCAATACTTAGTATTACTTAGTAATCCGCGAAAGCTCAATACAGGAACAAGCAAGGTAATACTAAGTATTACTAAGTAATGGCGCCAATACTTAGTATTACTTAGTAATCCGCGAAAGCTCAATACGGAACAAGCAACGGACGAGCGCCAATACTTAGTATTACTTAGTAATCCGCGAAAGCTCAATACAGGTAATAGCGTTAGCGCATCCGTTTTCTTGCTGCGTTAGCGCAGCCGTTTTCTTGCTGCGTTAGCGCATCCGTTTTCTTGCTGCGTTAGCGCATCCGTTTTCTTGCTGCGTTAGCGCAGCCGTTTTCTTGCTGTATAGCGTTTTCTTGCTGCCCTACATTACTAAGTAAGACCATTACTCGGTAATACTAAGTATTACTTGCATGACTAAGTAAGACCATTACCATTACCATTACTCAGTAATACTAAGTATTAATACTAAGTATTAATACTAAGTATTTACTTGCTTATGCTTCTTCGTTTTCTTGCTGCCCTACATTACTCAGTAAGACTCAGTATTTTCTGGGCTTTGCTTCTTCGTTTTCTTGCTCGCTCGTAGCTTTTTGGCCGGGGCACAGGGACGCGAGAACCAATCCGAGTAATCAACCGCTTTTAGAAAATCTGCCTCCAACCACTTTTCAACTTCCTCTTTCACTTGAATTTGAAAATCCGGCTCGCTCCCGGCTACGTGTCCTTTGGACCCTTCGCCCGCTTAGAAGTGGATTCGAACCACTGACACAAGGATTTTCAGTCCTTTGCTCTAACCAGCTGAGCTACCTGAACCACTTTCCTAAAGTTTCTTTTCTTCATCGAATAGCGCCCTACCTTACCAAGCAGTGGAGGAGCTTGCTCAAGAACCGAGAGCCGTCCAGTCCCTGGCCGGCCCTCGTTCGGTCAGGTGTTCTTCGCTATAGACGCCACCAAGAAAAAGAAAGAGGCTCTCCGCTCCTAGTCACTAAGTAGTGCTATTCTGTCCTCCGGGGACTCCACCAAGAGGTTCTTTCTCTCACGTAATTTCGCCCGCCCGTTCCACTTCCGTGCCGGAGGAAATGGGATTCGAACCCATGATACAATCTTCTTGTATGTCGATTTAGCAAACCAATGCCTTAAGCCACTCAGCCATACCTCCAGGAAGACAAGAAGAGGGTTGAAGTGAAGGGCTATCTGATCTGATCCGATCAACTGCGGGCAAGGCGAATAGCAAGCGATAGAACAGGCTCGTGTACGAAAGCACAGGGACGCTACCAAGAACAAAAGAGGAGGTGTGCAACCAACAAACAAGCAAGCGTGTAGACAACAGTTTAAAGCAAACAAACAAGCGGTGCAATGGCTAACGTACACCAGGCTTGGACTAACCAAACCTGGCTTGTGTAGCTGGGTTGTCCTAACGGCCTACTGGTAATAACCATACTACCGTTGTCCGTGCGGCTTGTGTAGCCCTACACTGGGTCTACAACCCTGGTTAGTCCAAGCCGTCCCTACATAAAGGACAGCGTCAAGGTCTATCGGACAGCTTGCTTCCATCCTGGGGAGTTATTACACAGTTACATGGGTGTTCTTTCTCTTTCTTGCTTGTTGGGACGGACAAGGACTGACTTTCTAACGGGACGGTAAGCGTTTACTAAGCTAACTAACACTACGACATAACGTAACAACCGTCCATGGCCTTGGCCTAACTTTAAGGTCGCTTTGAAGCAGGCCCTTTTTTTTTCTTTAACTAATTTAAGCAAACTAAGCTTTGCTTTCTTCATGGAAGGTATGTCCTTACCATGCTTGACGGTTTGATTTGACCCTGGAACAATTAATGGAGTTGAGTTATAACCGTGAAAGTTCCAAGCTTGGTACACTAACCGCTTCGTCTCGCGTCAGCGTCCAATGTATTTCTTAAATGACGTTGACCTTGCAAGCAAGCAACGAAAACAACAACAAGCATTAAAGAGAACCGACAGGAAAGGCGGAGTAACTAACATACATTTACTGTATTTAATACAATACAGCAAGGCGTTGCGTTAGAACAACGTGAAAGGTTCAAGTTGAGGTTGGGTTGTCCTAATTTATACGATACGTAAGGACATACGACCATACTAGGCCCTTTCTTTCTTTGTTGTGGCTCTATACGCCAATCTTTCTTATGAGACTGATAGATAGATAGATATGATTGATGAGTCATTCCGTGATCTGCTTCTATATATAGATATTCTGAGGTTTTCCCTTCCCTGGCTTGTGTAGCCTGTGCGGAGCAAGCCGGAACTGGCACCCTTCATATTGAATATTGAATGAAAGGGTTGGTTGTATTACGACCCGTCGGTCGTATGGTTATTAGGCCCTCTTCTCAACTAATGAATGAGGTCGGGGCTTTGGTGATTCTTCTCAAAAAGGAACAAGCAAGGCCCAGAAAATACTGAGTATTACTGAGTAATGTAGGGCAGCAAGAAAACTCCTGCGCAACAAGCAAGGCCCATACAAGAAAGACTTAGTATTAATACTTAGTATTACTGAGTAATGGTAATGGTATTACCGAGTAATGTAGGGCGCCAATAAAGACTTAGTATTAATACTTAGTATTAATACTTAGTATTACTGAGTAATGGTAATGGTAATGGTCTTACTTAGTAATCCGCGAAAGCCTATAGCAAGAAGCATAAGCCCAAACTGAGTAATGGCGCCAATAAAGACTTAGTATTAATACTTAGTATTAATACTTAGTATTACTGAGTAATGGTAATGGTAATGGTCTTACTTAGTAATACGCGCCAGAACTGACTTATAGAGGGCGCGTTAGCGCAGGAGTTTTCTTGCTGCCCTACATTACTCAGTAATACTCAGTATTTTCTGGGCTTATGCTTGTTGTATAGCGTTTTCTTGCTCTTTGCTTCTTCGTTTTCTTGCTCCGTAACAAATGGTCCATTTATTGATGGGCGAACGACGGGGATTGAACCCGCGCGTGGTGGATTCACAATCCACTGCCTTGATCCACTTGGCTACATCCGCCCCTACCCCCGCACAGGTTTCAGTCTCTATCTACGATCAGATCCTTTCTTAACCCCCCTATGACCGCTATATCAAAGAGAAGCTTTTTCCGATAGTTGCAAGTCTATTGTTGTGTTTCGGAATTAGGGGAAGCAAAGCTTCAACAAGCAAGTAGAAGCTTCCTGGCAAAGCTTCAAACAAAGAGGTTGGGCTGTTCACTTCATTGATTTGACTTCACTTTACTTAAGATTTAAGATACGGGCCGGGCGGGCAGTGAAGGCTCATTTAGTAGACAGCGAGCGAGCAGCAAGCGTAGGAGCTGACCTTGACTTCATAAGACCTTAACTGAATAAGACTTCAGTTATTAACATAATACCTAACTTCATTTGACTGAGCCAGAAAACGGCTGCGCTAACGCTATAGGCTTTCGCGCTAGAACAAGCAAGGCCCATATCAGTTAGGGCAGCAAGAAAACGAAGAAGCAAGGCCCATACAAGAAAGACTTAGTATTAATACTTAGTATTAATACTTAGTATTACTGAGTAATGGTAATGGTAATGGTCTTACTTAGTAATGTAGGGCGCCAATAAAGACTTAGTATTAATACTTAGTATTAATACTTAGTATTACTGAGTAATGGTAATGGTAATGGTCTTACTTAGTAATCCGCGAAAGCCACTATAAGGGAAGGGCAGGTAATAGCAAGAAGCATAAGCCCAAACTGAGTAATGGCGCCAATAAAGACTTAGTATTAATACTTAGTATTAATACTTAGTATTACTGAGTAATGGTAATGGTAATGGTCTTACTTAGTAATACGCGAAAGCCTAAGCGAACAAGCATAAGCCCAAACTGAGTAATGGCGCCAATAAAGACTTAGTATTAATACTTAGTATTAATACTTAGTATTACTGAGTAATGGTAATGGTAATGGTCTTACTTAGTAATCCGCGAAAGCTCAATACAGGTAATAGCAAGAAGCAATGGACGAGCGCGCTAGCGCGAAAGCCTATCTAACAACAGCGTTAGCCAACAAGCAAGGTAATACTAAGTATTACTAAGTAATGGCGCCAATACTTAGTATTACTTAGTAATCCGCGAAAGCTCAATACGGAACAAGCAACGGACGAGCGCCAATACTTAGTATTACTTAGTAATCCGCGAAAGCTCAATACAGGTAATAGCGTTAGCGCATCCGTTTTCTTGCTGCGTTAGCGCAGCCGTTTTCTTGCTGTATAGCGTTTTCTTGCTGCCTTTACCCTGTTCCAATAAAGACTTAGTATTAATACTTAGTATTAATACTTAGTATTACTGAGTAATGGTAATGGTAATGGTCTTACTTAGTAATGTTCTTGCTCGTTTTCTTGCTGTATAGCGTTTTCTTGCTGCCAACAAGCAAGGTAATACTAAGTATTACTAAGTAATGGCGCCAATACTTAGTATTACTTAGTAATCCGCGAAAGCTCAATACGGGAACAAGCAACGGACGAGCGCCAATACTTAGTATTACTTAGTAATCCGCGAAAGCTCAATACAGGAACAAGCAACGGACGAGCGCCAATACTTAGTATTACTTAGTAATCCGCGAAAGCTCAATACAGGAACAAGCAACGGACGAGCGCCAATACTTAGTATTACTTAGTAATCCGCGAAAGCTCAATACAGGTAATAGCGTTAGCGCATCCGTTTTCTTGCTGCGTTAGCGCATCCGTTTTCTTGCTGCGTTAGCGCATCCGTTTTCTTGCTGCGTTAGCGCAGCCGTTTTCTTGCTGTTGCGCGTTTTCTTGCTCTTTGCTTCTTCGTTAGCGCATACGTTTTCTTGCTCCTTGCTTCTTCCTTCAATTGCGGTTGGCTCGTTACGTGGACTTCACTCGCAGACTAAACACTCGCTGGCTTTCTGTCTAGATTCGGATACCGCTCGCAGGCTGTTCGCTCGCACTGAATCTGCCATCAAGCTTGCTCAAGGAAAGGATATTTTCAATTCAAATCAAGCAAAGCGAGCTCCTATAGTCGCTCGACTTCATCCGTACCTTCACTCGCTATTGATTCGCTCTATAAACGCTCAAGCTCGCTTGCTTTGAGAATCCAATCCATCCACGGGCCTTGCTTTCTTTCTCTTTTCCTCCGAAGGGCTTTTCTCTTTCTTTCCTCAAGGAAGGGAATCTCTTCACTCCCGCTTGCTGCCGTCGAAAGAGTTTGAATCCAATCCGCTTGACTCTTCCAACGGTGACTCTTTTCCTGTTCTGCTTGCTGCGAGCTTTCTCGCAACTACAGGGCTTTCAAATACAACAAGTTTTCCTTGCTTTCCTAGGATTCGGTTTCTGGCTCACTCCTAACAACCCTTTTCACTCCATAACGAGCAAAAGTCTCGCTGAAAATCTCTTTTCTTTCTCTTGTGCATTAAGCGTTCGCTCTAGGCTCGCTCCGTATACGCTCTCCGGATTCGGATCCACTCGCAGGCTTTCTGGCTTGCTTTCTTTCTGACTGCTTTCCTTCCAACTAGTTTTCAGTCTCGCTCATACTCTAAAATGCTTGACCTCTTTTTGTCCGCCTTTTCCTTTCTTAAAGAGTCGGTTTCCTTTCTTACTTTCTCAATAAAAAAGGATGTGCAGAAAAAGCCCAAACAAGGGATTTGAGTAGGCAATGAGGAAGAAATCAAAGGAAATAAGAAAGAAATCGACCGAAAAAGTGCCTGATCGAGTTGGATCCACAGTTTCCATAGTGATTTCACTGAAATATCGTCAAACTAGATCCCTTGCTCCCGTCAAACCGGCGCGGATCCACCTGGCGTTGAATCGGCACATCGGAAATTTCTCCAGTGTTCCGGTAATACATGTAAAAAAGTTAGGTTTGTAGCATGGTTCCTGGAAATTTGCAATCTTCCAGAGTATACATGCCCCGTTGATCAGGGTCAAGGTCCGTTGGTGTCTTAGCACATATGGATTTTAGAAGCGCTAAGTCCCACACACTTAGGAAGAAGGAAGATCAAAGGGTAAGCCTATTCACTGGGAGGTAGGTGGACACTATGATTCCCCGTTAACTGAATCTCGCTGGAGGACCATTGGAATCGTGGTCACAATTGGATGAAAGAATTTTTCCGGTGGAATGGGATTTTGAAGTCTTTATCGACCAATTGAAACTCTAGCCGAGAACCGGTGAGCTGGCTCTGGTGGAATTATTGCTGGCTTGATTACCTTGTATGAGCGGAAGTGGTGGACCAAGCCTATGCCTATTACAGTGCGTCTGAGTCACCCTAGTAATCTAGCCTCGAAGCTCTAGGACTCGACATCGCGCACCAGGCGGCAAGCACCATTCACTTGCTGTAACGAGGCCTTAGCTACAGAACCTTTGGTGGGACTTATCATCATATCAAGACGCTCTTCTTTCTCTCATAAGTCAGGGCCTTCGGAACTTGACTCCACAGGAAGGAAAGGAAGGATATTTGACCTGCCATGAAAGACTGACTCGGTCGCTTCTCTCTTCTTGGCTCGTTCTCTCCACTCGCTGGCTTACCACCTGGTTTTCCCTTCACTCTGCCTGACCGGAGAAGGACAGATAGTTTGAATCCCCATTCCTGCTCGTCTGCTCGATCCCAGCTCGCCTGCTTGCTTTTTGAATGGAAGAAAATCCGAGTCAAAAGCTCGCACCACACAAAAGTCGGAAGCTTTAAGCTAAGGATTCAGTCTATAAACGCTCCTATCGTCGTAAGCTTTGTCTCGCTCATACCCTCACATAAAGTACAAAGTAGGCTTGTCTCACTGCTTGCTTGAGTAAAAGCTTGAAGACTGCTTTCCTTCCAACTAGCTAGTTACTGCTTTCAAGGCTTTCCTGTCTTTCTCGCAACTACAGGGCTTTATCTTTTCCATACCTTGCTAAAGTGAGTACGACCGTAAAGTCAGAGCAGTTCAGTAAGAGCTCGCTCCGCGACGAACCGACTTGACTCACTTTACGTATGGTCCCGTCCCGTGGAAGCTTGCTTTCTCGCAAAACGTATGGCTCGTTCTTTCCACATAAGGCTCGGCTCGCTCCGTCGTTCCCCCTACACTCGCTGGCTACACGCGTCTGGAAAGCTACGAAAGAAGGTGAGTCACCGGGATGGAAGGATTCAATCCAGCCGAAGGGGGGAACCTTCGGCTACCTTGATCCAATTTACTTGACTTAACGGGGCCGCCCGTTTCAGGAATGATTGTCCCGAAAAGGGGCCGGGAAACATGCCCCAGCTTTTGCTCAGGCTCTCAGACGAGCGCCCGCCACAGGTGACGGCCCCCCCTACATACACCCATACACCAATGTTCCCACCCAACAAGCAAGGAGCAAGAAAACGCTATACAGCAAGAAAACGGCTGCGCTAACGCAGCAAGAAAACGGATGCGCTAACGCAGCAAGAAAACGGATGCGCTAACGCAGCAAGAAAACGGCTGCGCTAACGCAGCAAGAAAACGGATGCGCTAACGCTATTACCTGTATTGAGCTTTCGCGGATTACTAAGTAATACTAAGTATTGGCGCTCGTCCGTTGCTTGTTCCGTATTGAGCTTTCGCGGATTACTAAGTAATACTAAGTATTGGCGCCATTACTTAGTAATACTTAGTATTACCTTGCTTGTTCCTGTATTGAGCTTTCGCGGATTACTAAGTAATACTAAGTATTGGCGCTCGTCCGTTGCTTGTTCCCTTCCCTTATAGTGGCTTTCGCGGATTACTAAGTAATACTAAGTATTGGCGCTCGTCCGTTGCTTGTTCCCTTCCCTTATAGTGGCTTTCGCGGATTACTAAGTAAGACCATTACCATTACCATTACTCAGTAATACTAAGTATTAATACTAAGTATTAATACTAAGTCTTTATTGGCGCCCTACATTACTCAGTAAGACCATTACCATTACTCAGTAATACTAAGTATTAATACTAAGTATTCCTTGTATAGGCCTTGCTTGTTCGTTGGCTTTCTTGCAAGTTTTCTTGCTGCCCTAATGAGTAAGGGCGCGCTAGCGCGCCATTACTAAGTATTACCTTGCTTGTTCCCTCGGAGATCAGGACCAGGATCCGGGAAGTATGATGAAGAGCTTTATGCTTTAGCACAGGTTGTTTGTTGAGTCTGAGACTACACGTGGTACATTCCCCTAAAGGTATACCTGGTGTTTAAATCAGGCTTTTCCGTGGGAAGACTTGATAGGCATTCCCCTGCCTTAGGTGAGGGGAAGAATAGAAGGCTACGGCACCTCCTTTAACTAGATAGACCACCAAGACTGGGAACCGTGGCCAGAGCAGCAGACTCCATAGCAGCTTCCTCTCCAAGGCTCTGAGACTGCTACGTAGCTAAGCTAGGAGATAGATTAGCTTTATAAACTAATAAACTCTAGTGGATAGGTCACTGCTGGTTTCTGGTATTGAATGACTGGATTTCTATTCCATCGGTTTCAATCTGTGTCTGCTATAGCAGATTCATGCTGCTGACAGGATGAATTTCCTGTCATTTTATCATAAAGATATCATTAGGAGGTTGTTGGTGTTGTTAAATAATATCTCAGAAAGAGAGTCAAGTTACCGAACCAAGCATAAAGCATTCTTGTAACCTTCACAAGCGGAGAATATATCTTCTTTCAAATGAGACCTTATATAGTATAAGTATAGGTCGGGCAAGTCATCAATCAACTGGGATAGATTCATTCCTTTTGGTACCTATGCAAGATGGAAGACATTTCATGGCTCCCTCTAGCTAGGGATAAGGCTCGCAGGGAAGGATAGCTTCACTTCCTTTTCTGGGCTTTCAAAGCTAGAAGCACAACTCTTTCTGACTTCTGGGAATTTAAGACAAGCAAGAGTAGCTTTGTACTACCCTTGTGAATTTTAAGAGTCCTATTATGATTATGCTTTATCCGACCAGTCGAAAAGACCTATTTCTAGGTCGAGCATATAGGTTGTAAGCATACAGACAAGATTGACTGTGAGCTGTTCTATGTCATGGAATGTCGCAGATAGGTTGGTCTGGCATCTCCCTAAAAAGTGCAGATGATAGATAAGGGATTGGCATAGCTTACTTACAGTCCTACCAGCCAGTCTCAATCACAGATACAAGTCTACTGGTCTAGAGCTATACTTATGACATGAGGAGGTTGTTGTTAAGGAAACAATCAATATGTCACCAGCCCTCCAACAGAGCCCCCAGCAAGAGGATCGGAGCGATATATAGGAAGAGTAAGGCAGGCCGAGCCCAGGAACATGACAAAGGAGAGCATGCCTGAGAAGGAAGTGCTTCTCTTCGTCATGAATGGCTTTCTCAGCCCGTGAGTCCTTAGGCCATAGGCAAGGTTTGCTGGCACTATCCTTACCTCATACTTACTAAATCCTAGTTCCCTAACAGGGTATCCTTCTTCTCATTCCAGGAAGTCACTGACCTGAAATATCAGTAACGAGCTTACTCGCTGGACGCTTCTTTGTTGACTCCTTTCCAGGCATCCTAAGGTTATCTCAGCCTATCGAAGATGGTTCCTCCCAGTTATGCAACAAAAGTCGAATTTTGAATCTGCGTGAGCGAGTAAGCAAACGAGTGAACATAGTGAACGAGTAGTAAAGCGAGCATATAGAGAATTCACTTATAGGAAACAAGCATAAGGCTGAGCAGCAAGAAAACGGATGCGCTAACGCTATAGGCTTTCGCGCTAGAACAAGCAAGGTAATACTTAGTAATGGCGCGCTAGCGCGCCCTTACTCATTAGGGCAGCAAGAAAACGAGCAAGAACATTACTAAGTAAGACCATTACCATTACCATTACTCAGTAATACTAAGTATTAATACTAAGTATTAATACTAAGTCTTTATTGGAACAGGGTAAAGGCAGCAAGAAAACGCTATACAGCAAGAAAACGGCTGCGCTAACGCAGCAAGAAAACGGATGCGCTAACGCAGCAAGAAAACGGATGCGCTAACGCAGCAAGAAAACGGCTGCGCTAACGCAGCAAGAAAACGGATGCGCTAACGCTATTACCTGTATTGAGCTTTCGCGGATTACTAAGTAATACTAAGTATTGGCGCTCGTCCGTTGCTTGTTCCGTATTGAGCTTTCGCGGATTACTAAGTAATACTAAGTATTGGCGCCATTACTTAGTAATACTTAGTATTACCTTGCTTGTTCCTGTATTGAGCTTTCGCGGATTACTAAGTAATACTAAGTATTGGCGCTCGTCCGTTGCTTGTTCCCTTCCCTTATAGTGGCTTTCGCGGATTACTAAGTAATACTAAGTATTGGCGCTCGTCCGTTGCTTGTTCCCTTCCCTTATAGTGGCTTTCGCGGATTACTAAGTAAGACCATTACCATTACCATTACTCAGTAATACTAAGTATTAATACTAAGTATTAATACTAAGTCTTTATTGGCGCCATTACTCAGTTTGGGCTTATGCTTGTTCGCTTAGGCTTTCGCGTATTACTAAGTAAGACCATTACCATTACCATTACTCAGTAATACTAAGTATTAATACTAAGTATTAATACTAAGTATTTATTGGCGCCATTACTTAGTAATACTTAGTATTTGTTGCTTGTTCCTTCCCTTCAGACTTCCCTTGCTTTCGCCTAGCTGTCTATTGAGTCGACTACTTCGGGTAGGGAGTGAATATTCGATTGATTTCATTCACAATCCACTGCCTTGATCCACTTGGCTACATCCGCCCCTACCGACAATTCCTCATTTATCGATTTTATGCCAGCAGGTATGTCCGGTAAGAACGTCTCCAAAACTCAATCTTCATCGTCCCCTGCATCGTCTAGGACACTCCACAACCTTAAAATGATCACGGGGAGGAGTGAAGTGATAAGAGGCAAAGGATTTGGTCGAAACCAACGAGTCTCGACTTAATAAAGTAGCATCAAAGAAGCGATGCTATACACGACATATACATAAAGATAACGATAACAAGACTTTAATGATCTTTTTCCTGATGAGAGGAAGACGCTATAGTATCACCTCAATCTCACATGAAAAAAACCTAAATCAAAAAGAAAGAAGAAAAATTGGCCATGTTTCCCGAGAGAGGCCGCCTTCTCTCAGGCCAGCAGTCTTCTACTTCTAGTCGACTGCTCTATGACGGGCTTCCCTGTTTCCTGGGCTCTGCTCGCTCGTCTACGCTCCGACCAAGCAAGTCATAATTGAAAAACGATGTTTCCTTTACCGAGTCGTCAAAAAGGCAATCAATCAGAATCAAGGAACATATTAAGATATCAAGATCTAGATGGATCCCTATCTTTATCTCTATCCACGGAGATACCTATCTATATGGAGAGAGATCTATCTATGAATCGATCTAGACTATCCTCTATCCGGATAGATATGTCCCTATGAGCGACTACGCCGATCTTTTCTTATATGTTTTGGCCACGTCCGTTTCCGCTCCGAAGAGGAAGGTTTGGATCTTTCAATCTTATGTCGTGAGGGATGTGACCTATGTTAGGTCCATAAGATACCACAGCTTTTGGTGTTCTATGATTCACCTCCGAATAATGAGTAGGTAGTTCGATCCTTTTGATTCTTCTCTTCCTAGTAAACTGATGGTGCACCCGAAAGAAACCTCCTCTCGATTTTTTTGGGTGGGAGCAATAGGTCGAATTACTATATAAAGAAGAGTGGTTAACTAAAGGACTTCTTGTTCGAGTAGGAAGATTTCGGTTTTTCTCGTTCCTTCTCTTCGATAAGAATCGGGATTTGAAATGAGAAAAATTCCTCTTCATTCTGTTGTGCTCAGCGAAGGAACTGCCTAAGCATACTTTTTCGGATCCAAACTTCTTTGTTCTTTCTAAGTCTTCTTCTTGCATAGAAGAACGCAACTGTTGCAAAAACCGGGATTTTAGTAGTAGGCGGCACCCCCTCTTAGTTTTGAGTAGGCGGAACCATTCTGTTTTGGTTCTTCTCCACATTCTTACCGGGTGATCTAGGAATTTGCCTATGATTTTTTCAACTGATATGTCGATATAGAAAGATCTCCTTATTTCTTCACCGCTGGTTCTCGCGTCATTTTCTTGAAAAGATATGATATCACCGTGGGAAACTTTCAAATGAGTAATGCTTACCATTCCTTTATTCACACAAAGCCTTCGATGACTTATCGGCTGCCTTGCTTGAGGAATAGTTTCACGAAAATGGAGACGAACCGGAATCACGTCCGATCTTGTTTCTGGATTGAGTGGAAAAGGTATATATGAAGTTCGTTCTGTTCCTCTGTGCATCTCTGTGATGGGTAAATCCCCATGAAAAAGGGGCAACTTTCGTGTAGTTTGTGATTTGATGTAACTGTGAAGATTTTTTCTCGGATAAATCTTTCTCTTAATAGAGATCTTCTTTTTCCTCAATTTTCGGAGAATGCGGCGTTGTATTATTGTAAGTTCTCTGTTCCGAACATTTCCTGGAAGTGGACGACAAGTTTTAAATCTTAATGCAGGCATATCTTGTTGAATCACTCTTTTTCGCCACATCGCGTATAACGGGAATCGAACCCCCTCTGCTGCTGGCGGGCGGATGGAGAATTTCCTACTTCGATCCATACCCGCCGGGCCGGGTGTAATGAATAGAGATCTCCTGCCAGCAGTCTTCTCTTCCTATCACTTCACTTCGTTCGAGAGATCTGATCTCTTCGGACCTCACCGGGTCGGGCGAAGGGGAAGGAAGGGGTGGGTGGTCCGGGAACAGCAACGGGAGAGGGCTCGTAGCCCCCCCCTCTCCCTCTTCCCCACGCCTATTTGTTCCCCGGGCCCCGGAGAGATGCGGAACTCTTTTTTGGAATCAAAATCAGAATGGATAGGGCCGTGATACATTCCGGAATATTTTTCAGGTAAATAGACTCTTTTCGATGCCCGCCTGAGGACCTATGTGAATGTTTTGGAACGGGGCTGTTCGCCTTTATATTATACATAAGCCCTAAAGTAGGTAGCCCCGAAAGCCTCACTCATAAGTTGCCGGGGTTGACAATGGAAAAGGCAGATGCGTGGGAACGAGGAAAAGTCGTTATTTGATAGTTTGGAACAGAGATGCGAACGGTGGAAAGGGCCCGCCTCCACTCCCCTTTCTCCTCCAACCCACTTCTAGAGAGGCCTATACCTAGCCTAGAGCTGGGGGCCTCAAAAGAGATCAAGCGGGAGTTTCTTTTTTCAGTCAGAATCACTCTACTGCCGATCTATTGATTCCATTCATTGCCAAAAACAAGGTGGCTTGCTTTCTTTCAAGCTACACTGGAAGGGAGGGAGGCGATTCGGATTCGAAATTTGATCGAACGTTTAAACGGAATGTTGACTTGACAATTCCACCTGGACGGCGATCATAAAGGTGATCTGGCCGATTTCTGGCATGGCAAAAAAAGGTGAAACGCTCCACTTTATTTGATTGGGGGATTGCCCCGGGCAATCAAATAGAAGACAGATCTCCTAAACTCTCTTTTACGCGGAGATGGAGATGCCGAGGGGATGACCGGTGGGTGGAACCGCCTACTATGGCGATACTGCCCTTGAGCCATCCCACTCGCGTTCTTATGTTCCGGCTGCCCCTCGCATCGGGCGGGAGAACCTTGCCCAGAATAAGCGGATTTACCTTCGATCTCGCCGCTATGTTCCGCCTTGAATAATTGGCTTATAAAATCTTCTATTTCATCCACCTCTTCACAAGCCCAACCCAGCAGTTCGATTCGTTCCTCCATCTCTTCGACTGGTCCCATCTGACACCCCCTGCCCTCAGCAGTAGAAGTTTTAAAAAAAGAAAAATAGGTTTACTTAAAAGCTTCGTGGCAAGGATGTTTCTATAGGAGTATGTGGGTGCAGTTGCTGAGGATTTCTCGATCGTAGTAGATCTGTATGTGCAGAGAGAATAGTGAGTGCAATGAATCTTGCTCCCACTTTTGACGATAGAAAGGCTTAATGATTAGAGAGGGATTGGTGTTATTGGAACCCAGCAATAGTTATCTCCCCCCCGTATGGGATGAATGGGGGTGTCGCAGAGAAGGAGGTGGATGTTCCCCCTGGAACTGAGGGAGCTACGCCCAGGACTGTCTGATAAACCTAGTACTTAACCCTACAAGTCCGGTAATAGATAGTTCCGATAGCGCTAGGGTGATATGAGCCTCCAATTCGTTACTAATCTAATGCGGAAACTCAGGAAGAACCCGATCTAACTAATATCTGATTCCCCTTCTGTTCCGCCGTACGCAATAGAAAGATTTGCCTCCGCTCCGCTACGGTAGTTTCAACGGGTGGCGTTGAAGCGCCCAGAACGAGGAATGCCGCCTTTTCTTTCAAATTTGATTTATTACACAGAATTGATTACCGGACGAAGCTTTTATTCTGTTGGAGCACAAACTTACACCCGGGCACGGGTCGGGGGACAGATCGAAACAAGTACATGCTCCGAGACACAGGTCCAGGCTAGACCCGGTCTGAGGCTGAGGTGGGAATCCGGGTGGAATATCTCGAGGTGATATCAACGCAGTACAAACTGACTGGCCCTACAAGTACTTATGAAACCTTCTAAATCCTAAGTGTAACTCAGATCCCTACTCCGGCCTGGTATGGGAGAATAGGACAAGAGAAGAACACTGAACCAACGTAAAGGGGTATGCACGCATATCAGATCCGATGAAAATGAATGCAGTAGAGCAAGGTTGGCCAGGAGGGAGAGGAGGACTTACCGCGGTACCTGAATGCAATGAGGAATAGAGATCACTTTCGCACCCGGGATTGGAAACTATATAAAATTGACTGAGCGTCGGCTTTACTGAAGAAGAAGCGGGGCCGAGCCAGGAATGCTTAGTGCCTGCAGCTCGGGAGCCGTGACAAGGCGAGTTTTAGATGCTTGGACTTTACCTATTGATCCCCATAAAGCATCTTCGGCCGGTAAGTGCTCATTCCTTCTCAGTCGCGGGAAGAATCAATTGCATGCATAGGTGGGATCGAATCTGTATCCAACCAATCAAAAGATTTGGGTTTCGTATTTCCAACCGAACCCTTGACCTAACCCTCGGGGGATCGAGAGAGTTGTTTCTATGTCGTCAAGCACCTCGACCGGAACCCTACCAAGTCCAATCTTGGACGGCGCCCTTTCGCTCCCTCCCCCTGAGTCGAATCCTCCCCCCCCTGGCAGTTTTCCCCTCTTTCTATCCCTCGTAGTTATTTGTTCCCCGCTGGTCCGAATAGGAAGGTAGGGATTAGCCAGAGTCGGGCTAAAACCTACTGGAGGTGCTTCCATGGATTTCGCTACATCCCCGAATCGCATTCTCTATCCCCCTAACTAAAGAGACTCGGAAATTAATGCTCACATTCTTTTATTGCAATAGCTTTGACGGACTTAGAAACACTTAACCTATAATGGGGGGGCGCAGGGAATGAAATTCTTCCATCACGTTTAGGAATGGCAGATGCTACGATGCTCTTTCCCCGACCGACGCCACAACTAACTGTGTTCTAGGTTCCGCATTCACAGCCCATTCGCGCCAGTAACGAGGTCCTAAATAGTCACGTCTAAGGGATATCGAAGATCCTGAATTGGTTTACACATGTGACTCATTGTTCCCTACCAGACGCCGAGCAGAAGGAACATTTCATTTAATATAACTTGTGAGCTATTACCACTATCTGATAAGAAAATGGTGACTCCTCATAGTCTTTTTCAACATTGCTACCAATCTATTGCTAGCACAGGTATCAATAGCCTTAACTACCCGTTCATGCCATGTTTGGAGTATCTACGCACGAATCATAAGTTCTTTGGTTCGTAACGATCACAATTCACCATCCACAATCTAGTACTTCATTAATGCCGTGATAACTATAATGTACGATAAGATTCCCAGATCATAAATTCTTTGATTGGGTCCACAAGCCAAATCGAACGGTGACTTTCTCAACCCGGGGTTACATTCCATGAAGAAGTTATATGATAGAGATAATGGCAAGCTTTAAGGAGTGGGCTCTATCCATCTATTCACTTTTGATTCCCGCTCACTCATCGATGTAATAGAGACAAAGAAAATTTTCACACATCTTTTTATGGTAACTCACCGCTTCATCCGTGTACAAACCATTAAGCCGACCATGGTAATTTGTCCCTTCAATCGATTTCTCAATGCCATGCACCTACCTACTATTGCTCCCACCGGGTTTGGGCGAGAAGAGTAATAGCAGCATTCCAGCCAGCATACCTTTTTCCGAGCCAAGAATTTTGACATCCCTGATAAGCCAGCCATTCATAGGTTTTTCCTCGTTTTGGGATAGCCAATTCAAAGCCGAAGATCGGTAATCAATGCCAGGTGAAGCTGGAACCGGAAGGGCTATTGGGTCTCGATCTATTCCCCTCGCTTTTGTTTCATTGATAGGAGAAAGTTAGCTGCTTGGTTTTGATCACGAAATGAATCTTAGTATTTGAGCCCCTCTCTCCAATAATGATTCTAGCTGGCTCCTTAGCCACCGTCTATACTAGAATAGTGTGCTTAATAAAGTGCCGTCCATCTTCTCTTGTTTATGATGACCGGTTCCTCTATTGGAGGGGAGCCTAGTGCAAAATGGGAGGGAAGTTATAATGCCACCAATAGAAGGAGTGCTGTTGAACCCGGGAATGCAACCTTTCTTTCTTGCTTCTAGGGACTTTAGCTCGACATGAACAACAAATATTGGGGTGGGCAAACCACTTCTATTTGCCATTATCCGATGCTCGCTCCTCTCTTATCCCGGGAGGAACCAACAACAAGGAAGGTGGGGTAATATGAATCTATATTGGTCGGTCGATAGCTTTCAAACGCATATATACGACGTATTAACAATTGGAAATAGATTGAAATCCACCCCTCCCCCATCCGCATTTCCACCATTACGATCTCCCCTTCTTGATTTTATGGCAGGAGCTGCTAACTAGGACGGAAATAAGATCGAGAATGGAATTCGATAGCCTTCCCAGAACCAGTGGGCGGCAAGCGGGGACACGACAAGAGAATGAAAAGCGGGAGGGTCTTGTCCGAGGTCCCCGCCTGATGACCCAGCCGATGGATGGTCGGATCGCCCGGGCGGGCTCGGCAGATATTGAGCAACCTCTAGCCGGAGAAAGATGTTTCCACGACCTGCCACGGATTTGGGTTCAGCCGTATCTCATGAATGCCCCAACCGGGGAGCTTTAGCTACTCGACTGTCAAGGTTATACAATATCCCTCCCGGTATGGGGGAGGGAGAGGCCAATCGATCGTCCTAAACCGATCTCTCTAATTCATGACCGGATGAACCGGCCACGAGGGAAGGGAGGTCGCCTACTACTGGATCAGAGGAAGGAAGACTATATCGCTCGACAGGATCGAGAGGTGGACTCGAAAGAAGGGTTTTGCCGGGGCGATCCAGTCACCCGGAGAGACAAAAAGATAGAAATGTGGGGTGGGTTGGCTAACTCATCAATTGAACCAAGGTCCCCTCATTTCTATCTTTTTGTCAGTTCAGGTATTCCCGGGAAATAGCTTCCATAAGTCATAGATTTTGCACTGCAGAAATGAGATTATTCGGACAATGATCACCCTTTCTCCCACCCACCCCGAAACGTGACTATCGGAACTATTTCCATTAGTTCCTTGGGTCGTACAACCAAGCATTTGAATAGGCTAGGCCGGAGCCCCTAACCCTTCATAGGCAGGCAGTGAACTCAAGAAGATTCTAGTAGGGCAAACCCAACCGTAGCCGCGGTTTCGCCTATCTATAAATAGTTGGTGAATCATCCCACCCCCACTATAGAGGATAGGGCCCCTACTATAGAATAGAATAGAAAGGGCTCTTTTGCACAAAATTTCTTTGCAGCATTCTCCGCATCCCCCATCCGACCAATTAATAAAGAGGAGGGTGGGCTATCCTATAGGGTTGGATCAGCGTA